TAGCGGAAGTAGGATTCGAACCTACAATATTCAGATTATGAGCCTGACGAGTTTCCTATTACTCTATCCCGCGTTTATATTAGATAATTATTTTTTCTATAAATAAATTAAAGTACTCAATTTATTTATAGAAAAATAATAATAAAATTAAGAGAATTTTTTTTTCCTTAATATAAATATTCATTTAATTCTCATAACTTAAAAAAAGCAAAAATATCAACTTTTAGAAAATACCTTCACAAAAGCAGAAATTCTAGAATTAAATCATTTCTCTCTAAAAAAAACCAAACTTCAACCACGTCTCCCGAAATTAACAAATCAGTACATATGGCATAAAATGATTTCACTATTCGAGTTCGAAATGGGTTCGTGTTTTTTGTCATTTCATTAAAGAGTTCGGATAATATTTTTATTATTTTTTTTCACAAGCTATATTATTGAAATTTTTTCTGCAGATACTTTCAATAACCAACTATTTATTTTTGCTCCAATGCTTTTTTTTTACAAAAGCAGAATTAATATTATTTTTTTGTGACAAAAAGTTTTCGTTTGACAGAAGAGGGATTTGAACCCCCGGCATACGGAGTATGATTCCGTTGTTCTACCGAACTAAACTATTCTGTCACATACAGAAGCAAAGCAGCACTGCAAAAAAAACTTATAAATAAATAAGTTTTTTTTATTGAACATAGTTTTCTACTTCGCTGCTCTGTTTTTTTTATTTAATCATTTAAAACACAAAAATTTTACAGTAAGAAGCAACGCTACAGTGCTTTGCTCAAAGCAGAGAAGCGAAGAAAATTTTTCTAAAATGAATAGAATATTAATCAAAGCAAAAAAAAGAGTCAATCCAGCCGCAGGTTCCCCTACGGCTACCTTGTTACGACTTCGCCTCAGTTACGAACCCCACTGTGGATTTCTGAATTTATTATGAAAATCTTGTTGCATTTTACATAATATTAAAATGCTATAGAAAAATCAGAATTACATAATAAATTATAGAAAGCTTCGAGCGAAGTTCATTCCCAGGGCGTGACGGGCGGTAAATACAAGGCCCGGGTACATATTCACCGCGGCATGCTGATCCGCGATTACTAGCGATTCCAACTTCATGTTCTCGAGTTGCAGAGAACAATCCGAACTGAGGCAACTTTTCAGGATTCGCTCCGCTTTTCAGCCTTGCTTCCTATTGTAATTGCCATTGTAGCACGTGTGTAGCCCAGCTCATAAGGGCCATGCGGACTTGACGTCATCCTCACCTTCCTCCAGTATATCACCGGCAGTTTTTTGTGAGTGCTCCGAATCAAAAAAATTTCGTAGCAACACAAAACGAGGGTTGCGCTCGTTATAGGACTTAACCCAACATCTCACGACACGAGCTGACGACAGCCATGCAGCACCTGTATGAATTTTCTTATTGTTTAATTTTTCTCTTTTATAAAAAAAGAAAATTAATTCATATGTCAAGAACTGGTAAGGTTTTGCGCGTTGTATCGAATTAAACCACATGCTCCACCGCTTGTGCAGGCCCCCGTCTATTCCTTTGAGTTTCAGCCTTGCGACCGTACTCCCCAGGCGGAGTGTTTAACGCGTTAGCTAAGTCCCTGATTAGTCCACTATATTTTTAAGTGGACTTAAAACCAAGAACGAACACTCATCGTTTACGGCATGGACTACCAGGGTATCTAATCCTGTTTGCTCCCCATGCTTTCGCATCTCAGCGTCAGTAAAGACCCAGGAAATTGCCTTCGCCTTTGACGTTCCTTCGTATATCTATGAATTTGACCTCTACACACGAAATTCCATTTCCCTCTATCTTACTCAAGTAAATAGGGTTGCAAGATTTTCATCAGTTAAGCTGATGACTTTCACTTTTCCCCTTTTTATTTACAGCCTACATGCACTTTACGCCTAGTCATTCCGAATAACACTAGCCCCCCACGTTTTACCGCAGCTGCTGGCACGTAGTTAGCTGGGGCTTCCTTTTTGAGTTATGTCATTATCTATTTCAACTCAATGACAGAGTTTTACGAGCGATATTGCCCTTCATCACTCACGCGATATTGCTGGATCAAGCTTTCGCTCATTGTCCAAAATTCCCCACTGCTGCCTCCTAATATGGAGTCTGGGCCGTGTCTCAGTCCCAGTGTGGCTGATCATCCAAAAAGACCAGCTAAGCATCATCGGCTTGGTGAGCTTTTACCTCTCCAACTACCATAATACTCCGCGGGCTCATCAAACAGCGCTGTCTTAAAGCTTTAAAAAATTAGAAAGGATTTATCCTTAACTGTTTGGCAGATTCCCACGTATTACGCACCCGTTCGCTACTTTGTCTGCCTTGCTTTCAAAAAAAAAAAGCAAACAACGTTCAACTTGCATGTGTTAAGCATATCGCTAGCGTTCATTCTGAGCCAGGATCAAACTCATCTTTTTCAAAAATTTTTTTTGTTAACTATCATTATTTTATTCTTAACATAAAAAAAAGATAAAAACGAAGTTTCTCCATATTTTGCCTAAATAAATGAAATACTTCGTTCTTCCAAAAATAACTTAGAAAATAAAGAATATTTTCTCTATTATAGTAGATATAATTTTATCATTGCTATAAAAAATGTTATCCTGTGTGAAATAATTCTAAAATAAATATAAAATTACAAAGTATAAAATAATTCAATAAAAAAATAAAAAAAAATAATATTATAAAAAAAAATGGTATAAATATTTCTTTTTTCTTTTTCTGTTTTTTTGAAATCGAAGATTTTTTTTCATAACTATGATAAAATGAGGAAATCTATGAAAAAAGATATAAAAAATGGAAGATTTTATTTTTTATTCAAGAATTTTTTTTTTAAGCAGTGATGAAATTATATTGTAGCAATGATAAAATTATATTTACTAAATAAAGGGGGCCTGGAAATAAGATCCCCCCCGGAGGTAAAAATCAAAGAAAAAGATTAGATAAATCTTTCCCAAATAGAAACAATAAAAAACTAAAAAGAAGAAAATACTAAAAACAAAAAAGAAAAGAAAAAAGAAATAAATAAAACCCTATTTCAAAAATTGAAATGGAAACTTATGAATTTTAATATAATAACTACTCTATCTCTTTTTTCTTTTCTGAGAAAAAGATTAAAAAACTTTGTTTGTTTTGAGGGTGGGGGGCGGGCTATGGTCCATTAAATAACAAAAAAAAAAGCAAAGCAGGAAAATCAATATAATATACTGATAAAAGAAAATACAGAAAAATTTAAAAGAAACAATTATTTTCAATTCGTCTATATATATTAGTCCATGCTAAATTAAGTTCATACTTCAATAATCCAAGAATAATCGTTTTTATATAATGAATCTTATTAAGGTAGTAACTGGGAACTTCGATATGATCTCTATCCTCTAAAATCCATTCCCTTACAAATTCTTTCCGAAACAAAACCGTTCTTCTGCCCCTAAACTCTTGCAAGCCTACTTGTATTTTTAATAATCCTAAGTTTATGATTTTTTCTCTTTTGAAATATAGTAAAATTGTAAAAAAAGCGCGGTCGCATCTGCAGACAAGAAACAAAGTTTCTTTGCTTTTCTTTTCTTTTCTTCAAAGCACTGCTTTTGCACAAATCTGCCGCAAAAAATCTGCAGCGTTTCTTCAAAGCAATAAAATAGAGAAACTTTGTTTCTGCTTTTGCAAATCTAAGAAACTTTGTTTCTTTAAATATTCAAAGAATTCATTCTTTTCCGGCTTTTTTATTAAATTTTATTTTTTTTTATAATTAAACTCATTTTTTATAAAAACAGAAAAAATATAAAAAAATAAAAGAATTTTTTTAACTATTTAAAGCAAAGCAGCGACAGATTGGGAGAAACCAAGTTTCTCCACCTAATGTTATAAATTAAATTGTTTCTTTAATAGCAGGAATTTCTTCAAAAGTGTGAAAAGCAGGAGGACTTTGTACCATCCATTCTAAAGTAGTAACATCTTCTTCTTTTTGAAAAAATGGGTTTGCACTACATTTTTCATTACTTGTTAAAGTATAATAAATTACTAAAAAAAATACTAAAACACCTACTACTGAAACATAAGAACCGTAACTACTTATAGCATTCCAATTAGCATACGCATCAGGATAATCAGGAATTCGTCTCGGTAACCCGGCAAGACCTAAAAAATGCATTGGAAAAAAAGTCAAATTCACACCAATAAAAGTTATCCAAAAATGAATTTGAGCTAGAGTTTCAGGATACTGAAGACCAGAAATTTTGCCTATCCAATAGTAAAATCCAGCAAAAAGAGCAAATACAGCACCCATTGAGAGTACATAATGAAAATGGGCAACAACATAATAAGTATCATGCAAAGCAATATCTAACCCTGAGTTTGCAAGCATTATTCCGGTAACACCACCTACAGTAAATAAAAAAATAAATCCTACAGCAAACAACATTGGAGTTTTTAATTCAATGGAACCACCCCACATAGTAGCAAGCCAGCTAAAAATTTTAATTCCAGTTGGAACAGCTATTATCATGGTAGCCGCTGTAAAATAAGCTCGTGTATCTACATCTAATCCTACAGTAAACATATGATGAGCCCATACAATAAAACCTAAAACACCTATACTAATCATTGCATAAACCATCCCAAGATATCCAAAAACAGGTTTTCTCGAAAAAGCAGAAACAACATGACTAATAATACCAAAACCTGGTAAAATTAAAATGTATACTTCTGGATGACCAAAAAACCAAAATAAATGTTGATATAAAATAGGATCTCCTCCTCCAGCAGGATCGAAAAAAGTAGTATTAAAGTTTCTATCTGTTAAAAGCATTGTAATTGCTCCAGCGAAAACAGGTAAAGATAGCAGTAATAGAAAAGCAGTTACTAAAACTGACCAAACGAACAAAGGAATTCTATGCATAGTCATACCCGGACCACGCATATTAAAAATAGTAGTAATAAAATTAATAGAACCTAAAATAGAAGATATCCCCGACAAATGAAGACTAAAAATAGCTAAATCTACAGAACCACCAGAATGACTGGTAATACCACTTAAAGGAGGATAAACAGTCCAACCTGTACCAGGGCCGACTTCCACTAAAGCAGAACTTAAAAGAAGTAATAATGATGGAGGTAATAACCAAAAACTGATATTATTTAAGCGAGGAAAAGCCATATCAGGAGCACCTATTAAAATAGGTACAAACCAATTTCCAAAACCTCCTATTAAAGCTGGCATTACCATAAAAAAAATCATTACAAAAGCATGCGCTGTAATTAATACATTATATAATTGATGATTTCCACCAAGAATTTGATTTCCTGGTTGGGCTAACTCCATACGAATTAATATAGACATACAAGTACCCATTACTCCAGCAATAGCACCAAAAATTAAATAAAGCGTACCAATATCTTTGTGATTAGTTGAAAATAACCATCTTTGTGCGAAATTATTCATATTTTTCAATTATATATCTTATTGGAAATTTAATGCTCTATTAAAAACTGAAAAAAAGTATTTTTTATGGAATTCAATGTCAAATAAAAAACACGAAAAAGCAGAAAACTCTTATTTTTCTGGAATTGATGAAAAAATTTTTGTTTTTTAATAAAAAATAAAGTTTGCTTCTTTACATAATATAATTTTTTTTGCTTCTGCAAAAGCAGAAGAAAATCTGCCGTTTTTGCTTGGTTAAAAAAGCAGAAGAGATTTATTAAATTTTTTGATAAATATAATTTTTATAAACCGCGAAGAACGTTTAGAGAAGCCAATAATGGCTTTTCCAACTTTGATGTTTTGCTGCAATGGCTTTTTTTTTCTCTAAATGTGAGAATTTATCAAAAAAATAATAAAATGATTAAAATAAAATATCTAATATATAAAAAGAAGAGAAAATCTTTTTACAAAATTGGATATTCGGAGGAAATGGGATTCGAACCCATGATACAAAAATTTTGTATGTATTGAGATAGGTATACTTTTTTTTAGCAGTCCCCCTCTAAGAACTGTACATGCTAATTTGTTAGCATACAGCTCTAGCTTATTTATTTTTCTATTTTTTAGAAAAATAAATTAAACACGCTTAAGTCTTTTATTTATTTCTTGAAATTTTTGTCAAAAATTTCAAGATATTTATCGGAAATGCTTTCTCTTCTGTATATTAATTTATTCTTAAGCTATCTTTTTGCTATACTATAGTATTAAGTATTACTACTTAATTTACTTAAAAAAGGCCAATAAAAAAATAAAAAAATAAATAATTTTATATATACTTTTTGTTATTCATTAATAAAAAATTTTTTTTTAGTTTTAGTAAGATTTTAGTTATCTTTTTTGAAGTTATAGTATAGAATTTTCAAGTTTCAAAAAGTACACAATCAATCTTTTCAATAATAAAGTTAAGCTAACCCCGGCGATGAATATAATAAAAAAATATAAAGTTTTCTCTGCCTTATATCACAAAGATATATAAATCAATTATATCTTTTCATACGCTTGAAAAAATTTTATAATAATAAAAACGAAAGAATTTCTTTTCCTCAAGTTTACAGAAAAAAATGAAAAACAAAAAAAATTTTTCTGCCTTTTTTTGAAATGATTTTCATAATCTATGAATTTGAAGCAAAAAATTATTTTAAAAAATTGTATATTTCATTTGTTTTCTATTATGTGGAAAAAAGAAAAATAGTTTTTTTTTCTTTTTTTCAATTATAACATATTTTTGCTTCTTCATTTTTATTTTTTTATAAAATAGAAATTATTTGTTACGAGATTTTTAATATAAATTAATTTTTAATTAACGTTGCTTAATTTGCTTACGCTATTTATTATTGAAAAATTCAAAACATTTTTTTTCATATATTTTATATATGAAAAAAAAATATTTTTTTTTCTATCCTTAAAATGACTTATAAAAAATCATATTTTTTTGAATAATAAAAAATTTTCAAGAAACAAAGTTTCTTATGCTTCTTCGATGAAAAAAATATGCATATTTTTTTCATCGAAGAAGCATTTTTATTCCTGCGGCTTCATAATATTATAACAATGTTTAATAAAAAAGTTTTTCAAAAATTATGAGTTTATTTTATAAGTTTTGCTGCAATGCGCTGCAGATTTTCACGAGCTTCATATAAAAATTGGATTGAATATGTCGTGATAGGATAGGGCAGTGAATATGCCCTAAGGAGTCTCACCTTATTATACTATATGATAACTTGTCGTACTGATTTAGCAAACCAATGCCTTAAGCCACTCAGCCATACCTCCTTTTGAAAATTTTTATTATTTTTTTGTTTCTGGAATCTTTATAATAACTTACTAAAAGTAACAAAGAAAAAAAGCAAGGTCTGCTTTTGGACAAACAACCTTTCTTGATTGCAGAGTCCAAAAGCAGAAACTTCATTTCTTCAAAAGTCTGTATTTTATTTTCATTTTTGCCGAGAAAGGCGGGACTCGAACCCGTGATCTCCAACGTGACAGGCTGGCGCTTTATCCAACTAAGCTACTTCCCCTTGGATAAAAAAAGTTTAATCTATTTTTTTTTTATATTAATAAAAAACGTAAAAATTTTCATTTTATTTAACTAATAGAGTTGAAAAAAAAGTTTTTAAGTCTTTTTTTTAGATTTATTGTTTTGAAACTTTGTTTTTTGTCAAAAGCAGAAGAAGATATCTGCTGCGAAATGTTGCAGTGCTGCAGATTTTTCTTTATTTTATTGCTTTGAAGAAACCCCGTTTCTGCTTTGATGTTTTGAAGCAGACAAGCAGCAAAACTCTGTTTTTTGTCTGCAGATGCGACCCTGCTTTTTTTAGATATAAAAGCGGAGTTTTTACATAGATATACTTTATTTAATAAAAAATAATGTTTTGCTTTTTCAAAAATGGTTTGATAAATAGGTAATAACGGATTCGAACCGCTGACTCTCTCGGTGTAAACGAGGTACTCTACCGCTGAGCTAATTACCCTTTATTATTTTCTGCTAAAGCACTGCAGCAAAGCAGAAAAATAATAAATTGATAAAAAAAATATTTACTCACATATATAATTTATCACTTGATGGTACTTATAGAAAAAATGTTTATTCATTCTCAATATTATATTTTTGAAGAAAAACTATAAGTGAGTAAATAAACATTTTATTTAAAGTTTCTGAAAAGAAAAAAAAATATGAAATGAATAAATAAAATCTTTTTTGCTTTTATGATTGAAAACTAAAAAATTCAAAACTTTGTTTTGAATGTTGTTTTCAAAATTTTATCAAATATCTAAAAGTTTTCAATAAATAATAAATATACATAAGTCTTAAAAAAAAATAATAAGCATAAAAATATGTTTTTTATTATGTAAGTCATTGAATTATTAAAAGTAAAAAAATAGCACTGCAAAAACATGCAGAAACAATTTGTATTGAGAAACTTTGTCTCTCCATTTGATATCTCGTACCTCTTCGTAGACTAAAAGCAGACTCTGCACTAATATATATGTTAATCGTTTTTTTATAAAAACTTTATTTTTATTCCCAATCTAAAGCTCCTTTTTTCCACTCATATATAAATCCGATTGTCAATATAACTAAAAAAACTATCATTGACCAAAATCCAAATAATCCAATGTTTTTTAAAGATACTGCCCATGGAAAAAGAAAAGTTACTTCTAAATCAAATATAATAAATAAAATTGAAACAAGATAAAATCGAATATCGAATCGACTTCTTGCATCATCAAAAGGGTCAAAACCACATTCATATGCTGATAATTTTTCTGGGTAAGCATTATTTGAAGATGAAGTAAATAAAAAAGGTATTCCAACTAAAATTAATGATAAAATTAAACTAACAATTAAATAAATAGAAATAGGGGCAAATTCCATATATATATTTTTTTTACTTTATATTTTATTTAAAGTAGTAACTTACGTTACAGATAATTTTTTTGCTTTGCTACGAAAGCAAAGCTTGGTAAAATAAAAGTAGATGTTGGGAATAAAAACTCAAGTATTTAACTCTTTTTTTAATAAACTTTGTTATCAAAATAGATAGAATCTCTTAAATAAAGTCTTTTAATATATAATAGTATATAAATATCTTGAATAATAAGTTCTTAAAATAATTTGAAAAAGCAAAAAAGGTTCAGAAGAAAATCCGCAGCGTTTCTTATTCTTCTTTTTGAGTTTCTCATTTTAAAAGACCGCATTTTTATTTTTCTATTGTTATTATAGAAAATTTCTTTTTTTTATTATTTTTTAATAATATTTTTTGTAAAATATATTTTTTATGCAGATTTGACGAAAAAACAAAGTTTTTTCTCTCTGATTCTCTTCGATCTTCCTTTTATAGATTAAGTAAATAATTTTTGTATACTAATTAATTATTTCAATTAAACCTAAGGAGAATAGTTCCAATGGTAGAACAATGGTCTCCAAAACCAATGGTTAAGGGTTCGAATCCCTTTTCTCCTGAATAGAAAATAAAATTATTTTTGTATACAAAGCAAACTGGTTTAAAGAAAATAAATTTTATAATAGTAAAAAAAAGCAGGGTCGCATCTGCAGACAAGAAACAGAGTTTTGCTGCTTGTCTGCTTCAAAGCATCAAAGCAGAAACGGGGTTTCTTCAAAGCAATAAAATAGAAAAAAATCTGCAGCTAAAAGCAGCAGTGCTTTTTTTCATCGCAGAGTGCAATGCTTTGCAGAAACGCTGCAGATTTTCAAAAGCATAAAAAATATATTTTTTTCTAAAAGTATTATATAAAATCTTTTCATAGTTATGGTTTATAGGTATTATACGAAATAAAATCCTATAATTTGAATATTTTTTTGCAGCTCTTTAACAAAGCTAATAAATATAATATTACAATTGAAAAAAACAGAGAAACATAGTTTCTCCAAAAATTGGGTACATAAGAGAAACTTTGTTTCTCTTATGCACAGTAAGAAATTTTATTTAGTAATATTATATAATATTACTTTTCAATAAACCTTCACTATATGTAAAAAAAATGAAATAATTTTTGCTTTTGAAACACTGCAGATTTTCTGCTTTTGCACTTTTTCCTTTGATTCTCCTTTATCATCAAAGCAGCGATACAGATAAGAAGCGCTGCAGTGCTTTCTTTAACGCAACGCAGCTTAGTACCTCAAATTTTTATTCTTTTCTCAAGTGAAGATGTGATAACATTGTCTGCTAGAAACAGCACTGCTTTGATTCAAATACATTCACTTATGAATTTAAGTGTGTTGATACAAAAGTTTGAGTAAATTTTTGACAAAAATCAGCTAATTGATTATTTAATTGGTCACTTAATACCTTTTCTTGAATAATTTTTGATAAAAGATTTGTGTCAATAGATTTAAGCAATTCTTGCTCATATTGAGTTATGTAAGATATTGGAATTTGATCTAAATAACCTTTCACTGCTGCATAAACGACAACAATTTGTTTTTCAATTGGAATAGGTTGATATTGTGGTTGTTTTAAAACTTCTGTTAATCTAGCACCGCGATTTAATAAATATTGAGTAGCTGCGTCTAAGTCTGATCCAAATTGAGCAAAAGCAGCAACTTCACGATATTGTGCTAATTCTAATTTTAAACTACCACAAACTTGTTTCATAGCTTTTAATTGCGCAGCAGAACCAACACGACTTACAGATAAACCTACATTAATGGCTGGTCTAATACCACGGTAAAATAACTCAGTTTCTAAAAAAATTTGACCATCTGTAATTGATATAACATTAGTAGGAATATAAGCAGACACATCTCCAGCTTGTGTTTCGATTACAGGTAATGCAGTTAAACTTCCTGCACCAAAATCATCTGACATTTTAGCGGCTCTTTCTAATAAACGAGAGTGTAAATAAAAAACATCTCCAGGAAAAGCTTCACGGCCAGGAGGACGACGTAATAATAAAGACATTTGACGGTAAGCTACAGATTGTTTACTTAAATCATCATAAATTATAAGTGCATGCATTCCGTTATCACGAAAATATTCTCCCATAGCGCATCCTGAATAAGGTGCAAGGAATTGTAAAGGTGCTGGGTCTGATGCGGTTGCCGCAACAATAATTGAATATTCTAAAGCACCTGCCTCAGATAAAATTTTTACTAATTGAGCAACTGTAGATCGTTTTTGTCCAATAGCTACATAAACACAATACAATTTTTCTTTTAAGTTATTAGACGCATTAATTTGTTTTTGATTTAAAATAGTATCAATAGCAATAGCAGTTTTTCCTGTTTGTCTATCACCAATTATAAGTTCTCGCTGACCACGTCCAATTGGAACTAAACTATCTACAGCTTTTAAACCAGTTTGCATTGGCTCATGAACTGATTTACGTGCAATAATACCTGGTGCTTTTACTTCAACACGTTTTCTTTCAACATCTGATGCTAAAGGGCCTTTTCCATCAATAGGTACTCCCAATGCGTCGACTACACGTCCTAACATTGATTTACCTACGGGAACATCAACGATTGAACCTGTACGTTTTACAATATCTCCTTCTTTAATTGCAGTGTCATTTCCGAAAACAACTATACCTACGTTTTCATTTTCTAAATTTAATGCCATACCTTTGACACCATTAGAAAATTCTACCATTTCTCCAGCTTGAATTTTATTTAGTCCATAAACGCGTGCAATTCCATCTCCAACTGAGATTACTCGTCCAATTTCATCAACTTGTAATTTAGTGTAATAATTCGTAATTCTTTGTTCTAATAAGTATGAAAGCTCTGCTCCAGCAAATTTGTTCATAATAAAATTAATTTTTTTATGTATATTTGTGAAAAAAATATAGTTTAAGAGTTAAATAAAATTTTTTTCGAAACGTTTTATTTTCTGCTTCTCCAAAGCAGAAAAAATTGAAAAAAAACTGTAGTTATTATAAAATATATTTATTTTTTTATAGAAAATAACAGTATAGTATAAATTTTTATAAAAAAACATTAATTATTTATTATTAAATAAATTATTGAAAATAAACAGAAAATTTTTATTGGAAAGAAAAAACAAATGAATAACTATATGTATTATACTTAATATTGAAATAAATAAACAAACACTGCTTTGCTTTGTTGACAAATTGAAAAAATAACAAACTTTTGAAAGATCATTTTTTATTGAGAAAAACAGGCTATAAAATAGAGAAAAATCTGCAGTGCTGCTTTTCTGCAGTGTTTTTTTATCGAATCTCCAAAGAAGAAACTTTGTGTCTGCAAAGCATTGCAGAAAATTTATTTTTTGAATTCTTTTGTAAATTGATTCCATGGACTTGCAAAATCAAAATAACGAAATTCTTGGGCCATCTCAATAGGTTCAGAAATAACACGTTTAAAAGAATCGTCATATCGAACTTCAAAATATCCACTTAAAGGAAAATCTTTTCGCAAAGGGTGTCCTTCAAATCCATAATCTGTTAAAATACGACGTAAATCTGGATGATTTGAAAAATAAATACCGAACATATCCCAAACTTCCCGTTCCCACCATCCGGCTGAAGAAAATATATCAACTACTGAATTAATTGGGGTTATTTCGTTTACGCTAACTTCTACTCGAATACGGCAATTGTAGTGAATACTTAATAAGTTATATACTACTTCAAATCTATCTTTTCGAGAAGGATAATCCACTCCACATATATCAACTAGGATACTAAAGCGTGTATTGGTATGATATTTTAAAAAATATAATAAAGGAAATATATAATTTGGATTTTTTACTTTTAAAATTATTTCTTTTTTTTTAAAGTGAATTTTGTCAATCCATTTTGGAAAAATAATTAATAAGTATTTGAAAAATAATGTTTTTTCTTTCATTTGATTTTTTCTTTGCTATAGTTTTTTTCTTTTGTATTAAAAAATTTCAAGAAACGTTGTAGATTTTCTTGTCTGCAGATGCGACCCTGCTTTGCTTATGGTTTTTGTTTCCAATTGTGTAATGTTTTGATATATTTTATGAAAATAATGGAATTAAAAGTTTATTTTATTGGCTATGAAAGACGAGAAGAACTTATTCTTGAAAACTACACTATATATAAAAAATTTTTATTGAATATAAATGGAAAGTATTGAAAAAGCATAATAGAAAAGTGAAAAAAAGCTTTGCTTTGAGAAGCTGGCAAAAGTTTGATGAAAAAAGATTCTATTTCTGTTAAAACAAAGTATTTTGTAAAATTTATGAAAGCTCTTGAAGTTCGTTGAAAAAGCAGAATTTGAGTCTTTGGAGTTATTTTTCCAATCTCTCAATTAAAGAGAAAAGATTTTTTAAAGAAATAAAATGTATTTAGAAAATCTAAAAAAAAATTCTAATAAGTAGATTATTTATTTTTCCATTTTTTTATTATAATTATATTTATGTTTTAAATCAAACTTAATATTGTCTTTTAATATTTTATTAAGAAAACAGATTATATTTTTTTTAGAAATTGTATGTTTTGCTTTTTAGATTCTTATTTTTTTGTTTTGCTTGTTGTATAAACGTGATCTGTTTTGACTCTTTTTTATCTTTTATTTGAAAAAATGAAATCTTTTCATTTTTTCACCAAAATTTATCTGCTTTGCCGCAGTTCTTTTTTTCTACTTTGAAAAAACTTTCAAGAAACGCTGTCCTGCTTTGAGCAAAGCAAAGCAAAGCAAAGCAAAGCAAAGCAAAGCAAAGCAGCGCTGCAGTGCTGCAGATTTTTTTCTATTTTATAGCTTGCTTTGTTACTTAACTTTTTTTGAAGAGACTTAGTCTTTTCTCAGAAGCAGACAAGCAGCGAAACTTCGTTTCTTGTGCAATTTTTCTCAATTTTTATTACAATTAGAAATTAATAAAAAAGAAAAAATTTTATTATTATTTATTAAATTGTTTTATTATTTTGAAATTTTTTATTGAATTTTTCTGCAGATATTTTTAGTTTTAATTAAAACTAAAAATATTCTGCTTTTTTTTAGCAGGCTCTAATAAAAAGAATCAAAGCAGAATAAAAAAAAATAAATCCATAATTATTATGAAAATTCGCAAACTTATTTTAAAAGCAAAATTAGCCCAAATTGAAAATGATTCAGAATATATATTTTTTTTTCATTGTAGTGGTTTATCAAATGGTCAAAAAAAATATTTGAAAAATTTATTTTATAAAACTTCAAATTCTTTAATAAAAAGTTTTCATTTACGACCTTCCAGATTAAATGAAAAAAAAGAACAAAATTTTATTCAATTTTCAAAAAAATTTGATATAAAAACCACAAATGAACAAATTCTAAAACAAAGTCTGACAAATTCTCTAAAACCAACCTCATCTTTAAAAAAAGTCACAACATCTTTTGATTTCTTTCAAAATTTTGGCCCTTTTTGCATTATTTATTCTGCAAAACAAATGAAAATAACTAATAAAGATAACATGGCTTTAATTTCTTGTTTAAACAAAATAAATTCTTTCGGGTATAGTACTAATTTTCTTTTATTTTATGCCAAAATGAAATCTTTAAAAATGAATCATATTGATGTGAAATATGCTCTTCAATTAAACAGTTGTTCGGTATATGAAGATTTTTTTCAGAAATTACAATATCAAATGGACACATTAGATTTTTATTTATATCAAAGTATAATAATATTAGAAGTTTTCATTTCAAAAAAAAAAAATTTACTTTAATTAAATTTTAGTATATTCTTTCAATCATATTGTAAAAAAAAAGTTTTGAATTTTATTCCAAAAATTCATTCATTATAGGCAAAGTTTTTTTCTTTTTTATCATTTTTATAAAATTTATTTAGTCTTGAGAAAAATCTGCAGCGCAGAATATAAAATTTCTTGAGTTTTGAGAAGACAAATATGTGCAATTTTTAATATTTTAATCAAAGAAAAGATATAAAAGCAGAAAATTCTTCATTATAATTTTTTTTTATACTAAGTTTTGAAAAAAACTGTGAATAAAAAATTGGATTGTGCAAAGTATCTTTTTATTAGAAATATTATTTTAAAAATAATATTTCTAATAAAAACTTAATAAAGAAACTTCGTTTCTTGAATTTTTCAAAAATATAAAAAGCAAAGCAGAGTCTGCTTTTGAGAATTCGTGAGATTATTAAAAGTAGAAAAATACTCGTTAACGGACAAAAACAGAATTGATAACTTTAAAAAATAAGTGCAAATTTTGAATCTGCTGTGTTTCCCAATTTCATCAAAAGAGTATTGTATTTATTTTCCTACTTCTGCTTTTGCGCATTATCGGACTTGAACCGATAACCTTTTCAGGATGTGATTTTAAGTCACAAGCGTATACCAATTTCGCCAAATGCGCTAAAAAGCTTAAAAATATTTGCTTGAAAATTTATGGTGAATATAACTCAATTGGTTAGAGTGTTAGATTGTGATTCTAAAAGTACGGGTTCAAGTCCCGTTATTTGCCCGTGTAATTTAATTTTGAAAAAAAAAAATTCAAAAAATTTTGTGCAATACTTTGCTTTGCGGACACTTTGTTTCTCTATTTTATTGCTTTGAAGAAATTCCGTTTCTTTGCTTTGATGAAGAAGACGCTGCTTTTGCAGAAAAAGATCTAAGATAATAGATTTTACCAGAGGGTAAAAAAAAGTAGGCTAAAATCTGCAGAAAAGATTTGATAAAATCTTTTGATTATAAAAAAAAATGTTGAAAATTTTGAAAAAGCAAAAAATTCTAGAAAATAAAAATAGAATATGTATTTACTTATTATAACTTTTCCTTTACTTGGTAGTTTAGTATCAGGAATTTTTGGTAGGAACCTTGGATCTCGAGGAGCTGCCATAGTTACAACAACTTGTGTTTTTATATCAGCATTATTGAGTTGTGTTGCTTTTTATGAAGTTGCTTTGCAAGCTAGTACATGTTATATAAAATTGGGTCCCTGGATTTATTCTGAAATGTTTGATGCTTCTTGGGGGTTTCTATTTGATAGTTTAACCGTAGTGATGTTAATTGTCGTTACTTTTGTTAGTACTTTAGTTCATTTGTATTCAATATCATATATGTCTCATGATCCTCATATTCCTCGATTTATGTGTTATCTTTCTATTTTTACTTTTTTTATGTTAATGTTAATTACAGGAGATAATTTTATTCAATTATTTTTAGGATGGGAAGGTGTCGGTTTAGCTTCATATCTTTTAATTAATTTTTGGTTTACGCGACTTCAAGCTAACAAAGCAGCTATAAAAGCTATGCTAGTGAATAGAGTAGGTGATTTTGGATTAGCTTTAGGTATTATGGGTTGTTTTTGTTTATTTCAAACTGTTGATTTTTCAGTTATTTTTGCTTGTGCTAATCTTTATGCAGATCCTAGCGAATTTTTTTTATTTTGTAATACAAAAGTACATGCAATTACTATAATTTGTATTCTTTTATTTATAGGAGCCGTTGGAAAATCAGCTCAAATTGGACTTCATACTTGGTTACCTGACGCAATGGAAGGTCCTACTCCAGTATCAGCTTTAATTCACGCGGCTACCATGGTGACTGCGGGTGTATTTATGATAGCTAGATGTTCACCTTTATTTGAATACTCGCCTTTTGCTTTAATTGTTATAACTTTTATTGGAGCAATGACTTCTTTTTTTGCAGCTACTACAGGAATTATGCAAAATGATTTAAAAAGGGTTATAGCTTATTCTACTTGTAGTCAGTTAGGTTATATGATTTTTGCTTGTGGTATTTCAAATTATTCTGTAAGTGTATTTCATTTAATGAACCATGCTTTTTTTAAAGCACTACTTTTTTTAAGTGCAGGTTCAGTTATTCACGCAATGTCAGATGAGCAAGATATGCGAAAAATGGGAGGGTTAGCTTCTTTATTACCTTTTACTTATGCTATGATGTTTATAGGTAGTTTATCTTTAATTGGGTTTCCTTTTTTAACTGGGTTTTATTCAAAAGATGTAATTTTAGAACTTGCTTATACAAAATATACTATTAGTGGAAATTTTGCGTTTTGGTTGGGAAGTATTTCTGTTTTTTTCACTTCTTATTATTCATTTCGTTTACTTTTTTTGACATTTTTAGCGCAACCTTTGGGATTTAAACGAGACGTTGCTTTATGTCATGATGCTCCTTTTATTATGGCTTTTCCTTTAATTATTTTAGCTTTTGGAAGTATTTTTGTTGGATATTTAGCAAAAGATATGATGATAGGATTAGGAACTCATTTTTGGGGAAATTCTATTTTTATATTACCAAAAAATCAGTTATTAGCTGATTCCGAATTTGGAACTCCTGTAATTATGAAATTAATTCCTTTAATTTTTAGCATATGCGGAGCTTTAATAGCATATCAAGTCCATTTTTTATTTACTCGTTTTTTTTTTACAAGTACTTTTGTTCAATCTAAATATTCGAGATTAATTTATTCTATGTTAAATAAACGTTGGCTTTTTGATAAAGTATACAATGATTTTATTGTGAAACCATTTTTATGGTTTGGTTACGAAGTTTCTTTTAAAATATTAGACAAAGGAGTTATTGAAATTTTAGGTCCATTAGGAATTCAAATTACTTTGCGGAAAATTGCACGTGAGGTGAGTCAGTTACAAACTGGATTTATAGCACATTATGCTTTTGTTATGCTTATTGGATTAACAGTATTTATAACTATTATAGGATTATGGGATTTTATTTCTTTTTGGATTGATTGTAGACTTTATTTTATTTTATTACTTAGCGTTTTTTTTCGTAGTCGTAATCTTTTTATATAATTCAGTAATGAAAAGAAAGCAAGGTCGTAGACAAGAAACTCTGTTTATTGGCTCAAAAGTTTATTTTTATTATTCATTTTTTTTTCAATATCAAATAAATAATATTTTTTAGTTGAAGAAAAGAAACATTGTTTCTGCTTTGATGCTTCAAAGCAGACCCTGCTTTGGCTTTATTATTATGTCCTTTTAGATACAAACTCAGCATCACGTCAAGAGACAACGTTTCTTGTTATGCGTTGATATATTTGACTATTTTTTTTATTTTGTGCTGCAGATTTTGTTCTGTTTTTTTGCTTTTTCTATATTTTTGTTTTGCAGATATTTTTTCCTTTCTGCTTTCAAGAAACGCTGTAGTGCTAGAAGAATTCCTTATTTTCTATGAAGAAACAGAGTTTCTTGTCTGCGACCCTGTTTTGAAGAAACCAAATTTTTTTATAATAGAAAAAAATATTTTAATATGTTTGATATTTTCAGCCCACTTTATTCAAACTTAAGTGGTTTAATTCTTTGGCCACTATTAGGAAGTTTAGTACTTTTTCAAATACCTAATTCAAAAACAAGACTTATACAAAATATAGGGTTTTGTACTTCTCTATTAACTTTTTTATATTCACTAAAATTTTGGTTGCAATTTGATAATTCTACATCAAAGTTTCAATTTGTTGAAACAATTCAATGGCTTCCTTACTCAAATATTAATTTTATTTTAGGTTTAGATGGTATTTCTTTATTTTTTGTGATATTAACTACTTTTTTAGTCCCTATATGTATTTTAGTTGGTTGGTCAAATATAAAAAATTATAAGAAAGAATATATTATAGCTTTTTTAATTTTAGAATCATTAATGATATCTGTTTTTTGTATGTTAGATCTTTTATTATTTTATGTTTTTTTTGAAAGTGTTTTAATTCCAATGTTTATTATTATAGGTGTTTGGGGTTCTAGACAAAGAAAAATTCAGGCTGCTTATCAATTTTTTTTATATACTCTATTAGGTTCTCTTTTTATGCTTTTAGCCATATTATTAATATTTTTTCAAACTGGAACAACAGATTTGCAAATTTTATTAACTACTGAATTTTCGGAACGTCGTCAAATTTTATTGTGGTTGGCTTTTTTTGCTTCTTTCGCAGTAAAAGTACCAATGATTCCTGTCCATATTTGGCTTCCTGAAGCACATGTAGAAGCCCCTACGGCAGGTTCAGTAATATTAGCTGGTATTTTATTAAAATTAGGAACTTATGGATTTTTACGATTTTCAATACCAATGTTTCCTTTTGCAAGTCTTTATTTTACACCTTTTATTTTTACTTTAAGTGTGATAGCTATTATTTATACATCTCTCACTACTATTAGACAAATTGATTTAAAAAAAATTATTGCTTATTCATCAGTAGCTCATATGAACTTTGTTACAATCGGTATGTTTAGTTTAAATATACAGGGTATTGAAGGAAGTATTTTATTAATGCTTAGTCATGGATTGGTTTCTTCGGCACTTTTCTTATGCGTAGGCGCGTTATATGATCGACATAAAACTCGAATTGTTCGATATTACGGAGGTCTTGCTCAAACTATGCCTATTTTTTCAGTAATTTTTTTATTTTTCACTTTAGCTAATATGAGTTTGCCTGGTACAAGTAGTTTTGTGGGAGAATTTCTTATTTTAGTTGGAGTTTTTCAAAGAAATACGCTAATAGCTACTTTAGCTGCTATTGGTATGATTTTAGGAGCAGCTTATTCTTTATGGCTTTATAATCGTGTAGTCTTTGGAAATTTTAAACCAAAATTTTTAACAGTGTTTTCTGACTTAAACAGAAGAGAATTTTTTTTATTTATGCCTTTTTTATTCGGAGTTATTTGGATGGGTCTTTATCCAGAAATTTTTTTGGAATCGATGCATACTTCAGTAAGTAATTTAATTCAGCACGGTAAATTTGAATAATTGTTACAAAAAATTTCTTTTTAAAAAAAGAAAAAATAGGATCGAAGATAAAAAACGAAGTTTTTTTATCGAAGAGTGTTTAGAAAATCTGCTGCGTTTCTGCTTTTGCAGAAAATGCAGTAAAAAAATATTTTTCTGCAGATATACAAAAAAGCAAAAATAGACTAAAAGATTTGAGAAAAAAACTGCATTAAATATTTTTTTCTGCTTTTATTGTGCTGGCTTAGAAGAAGATCGAGAGACTTTGTTTCTTTTTCATAACTTTGTATTATGTTTTCATAAATGGAAATTCTGTGAAAAAGTAATATTTATTGTTTTTAATTAATAGACAGTAGATTAATAAATTTTATTTCTTCTTTAGAAGCAGACCCTTTTTTTTTATTTTTGCTATAAAAATTTTCTGATTTTATTACACTTTATAAAAAGAGTGATAATTGCGTTTTTTTTAGTGAAAGAAAAGATTTTTTTCAAGGTTTTGTTAAATTTTTGTTATTTTCTACTTTTATATCATTTTTTAATATTTTAATATACAATGTAAATAAGAAAACATTCAATTAATCCAATCAAAACTTATAAAAATAAAATAAAGCATATTATTATTGTTATAAAACAAAAAAAGTGTTAAAAGCAGCGCTGCTGATTTTTTCTTTGCGCTGCAAATCTTTGCATGAAAATAAAAAATGATAGGTATCTTAAAATTAAGAAACTTTGTTTCTTCTCAAAAGCAGACAAAGATCTGCAGCGTTTGGCTGCAGATTTTCTTATCTTCGATCTTATTTTATTTCTCATTTTTTTCTGTTTTGTTACTAATCATTTCTTATTTTGAGCTTTGATTCACTTTTTCTGCAAAAGCAGAACAATTATATATCTTTATTTCAATTTTATGGATTATATAGTAATAAAGAAAGAAATTGAACAAATCTTTTAAGATGACAAAGTTTCTGCTTCTGCTTTAGCACTCTGAGTTTCTGAAAGCTTTTAAAAAAAAAAAAGCAAAAAAATCCAATAAAAAAAATATTTTCTATGTTTGATAATGACTTTATAGCACTATTTCCTGAAATATTTTTAGTTAATGCCACTATTTGTTTATTAATTTATGGAGTTATTTTTCAGCCTACTTTTTCAAATAATTTTAATCAAAACATTGATTCTAATAAAGAAAATACTTTCAATCATTCGTCTTTTATTATAAACAATATAGCATGGCTTGGTATACTAAGTATTTTTTTCACAATTGTTTTATTATTAAATCAACCTTTAATGAATTACAATTCATGTTATAATAATTTAATTTTAGATAAATTTACTTATTTTTTTAAATTAGGTTTGTGTTTTAGTACTGGGTGTATTATTTTAATGTGTCTTCAATATTTTCAAACTAAAATATTTAATGTTTTTGAAGTTATAGTTTTAATATTAATGTCTACCTGTAGTATGCTTTTTTTAATATCTGCTTATGATTTAATAACTATGTATTTAGCTATTGAATTACAAAGCTTATGTTTTTATATATTAGCCGCATCGTTTCGAAAATCTGAATTTTCAACAGAAGCTGGACTAAAATATTTTGTATTAGGTGCTTTTTCATCTGGAATTTTACTTTTTGGTTGTTCATTAATTTATGGTTTTACTGGAAATACTAATTTTGAAGAATTAGCGAAAATTTTTACTTCTACTAACACTTTGAATTCAGAGGCTTTGTTTTTCTCGACTAATTCGGAGAGTTCGTTTTTGAACGGAGCTATCCAAAATTTATCAGATAGCCATTTTTTAGATAATTCTAATAGAAGTCTTTTTTTTACTAGTGGTGTTCTTATGGGTATTATTTTTATAGCTGTAGGTTTTTTATTTAAAATATCAGCGGTACCTTTTCACATGTGGGCACCCGATGTATACGAAGGATCTCCTACATACGTTACTGCTTTTTTTTCTATAGTTCCTAAAATTGCTCTTTTTGCTGCAATGTTGAGAATTTTTATTTATACTTTTTATGATCCAGCTTGGCAGCAATTATTTATTTTTTGTAGCATTGCTTCTATGATATTGGGTGCTTTTGCTGCATTGGCACAAAATAAAATAAAACGATTACTTGCGTATAGTTCTATAGGTCATTCTGGTTATTTGCTAATTGGATTAGCTTGCGGAACTATAGAAGGTATTCAATCTTTACTAATAGGTTTATTCGTTTATGTATTAATGACAATTAGTGTATTTGCTATAGTTTTAACATTAAAAACATCTAAAAAGAATTTTCAATACATTTCTGATTTAGAGGGATTAGCTAAAACTAACCCTATATTAGCATTAACTTTATCATTAACTATGTTTTCTTATGCTGGGATTCCACCATTGGCTGGTTTTTGTAGTAAATTCTATTTGTTTTTTGCAGCATTAGGATCTGGAATTTATTTATTAGCTTTTATTGGAATAATAACTAGTGTTATCAGTTGTTTTTATTATATACGTATTGTGAAAATTATGTATTTTGATATACCTAAAAAATGGATCGCGTATGAACCTATGGATCAAGAAAAATCAATATTGCTTGGAATTATTTTTTTTTTTCTATCTTTTTTTTTTTTATACCCTTCACCTTTATTTTTAATTGCACATCAAATGGCTTTAAGTTTATGTTTATAAAAGCAGAGACTTAAATAGCCTCTGCTTTTCTGTTTCTGCAAAGCAAAAAATTATTATTAAAAAAAACTTGCCTACATTTTTTTAAAAAAAGCAAAGCAATCGTTGAGAAGATATCTCCAGAAAAAAAAATGATTAAATTTTTCAATGAAAATAAGTAAAAAATTTTTTTAGTTTCTAAAAAGACAGAGTTTCTTCTATGTGAGTTTTAGTATGTTTTTAGAATAAATAAATTTTCTAAATTATAGAAAAGATTTTGTTTTGAAAAAGACTTCGTCTTTTTTCAGCGAGCTTTTTTCTATAAATCTATTATGAATGTTTTTTTTACTATTTTCATACTTAATAGACTTAGTCTATTAACAGGTCTTAATTTTTTTTTTCTAAATAAATTTAGCATTTTGCAATTCAATTTTTGTGCTTTTGATAGATTTAGTTTTTGTATTTTATGTTTAAAGACTTTATTAAATAAATCTTATTATCTATTGTAATTTTCTGTCAGAAAAATTAGTTTTCTGCTTTGAAAAGTTTTTAACTTTATTTTATATTTAATTTTTTTTCAAAAAAAAGCAATATTTCTCAACTTGAAAAAGCTGAAATCTTTTTAATGTATATTATGAAAAAAGGGCCAATTTTGTAATTTTTTCAATAAAAATATAGTTATATAATTCTTTTATTATATTTTCAAAAATTTTGCTTCAAAGCAAAGCAAAGCAAAACAAAGTAAAGAAAGCAAAGCAAAGAAACTTTGTTTCTTGTTTGCAGATGCGACCGCGCTTTTTTTTTGTTTTTTTATTATGTTTTCAAAAATTTTTTAATAAATTATTCTATAAAAAATAAAAAGAATATCCTGAATATGCCGACTATTAATCAACTAATACGAAATGGAAGAAAATCAAAAAAAAATAGTTATTTTCGAACTCGAGCTTTAAATCAGTGTCCCCAAAAACAAGGAGTTTGTATTCGTGTTTATACTAGAACTCCGAAAAAACCTAATTCAGCCTTACGTAAAGTAGCTAAAGTACGATTAACTAATAAAAGTGAAATTATTGCTTACATTCCGGGAGAAGGACACAATTTGCAGGAACATTCTATTGTTATGATAAGGGGTGGACGAGTCAAAGATTTACCTGGTGTAAAATATCATTGTATTCGTGGAATTAAAGACTTGCAAGGTATACCGAACCGTAAAAATGCAAGATCAAAATATGGCACAAAAAAATAACATTGTTTTTTCTGCAGTGCTTTTTTGACTTTTTAATATTTGCAAAAAATTTTTCAAGAAAGTTTGTTTTTCTGAAGAAGACCGCGCATTTTTTCTGCATTTTAGTTAATGAATTTTTTATAGAATAGATTTTTTTTTCTGCTTTATTTTAAAGCAGAAAAAAAAATCTATGTATTTGTCCAGAAGCAAAAAAATTTTCAATTCTTTTTGTGTTTTCGTTACTTTAAATTAAAAAATATTGAAAAAAATTGTTATATAAATTTATGTATAATCCAACTGAAAAAAAATCATCGTTAATTGAAATAGACTTTCAAGATAATAGAAAAAAATTGAAAATAATTCAATATCCAACACAATCTCATTCCATAAAAAAAAAATTAAATATTATTAGACAAAAACGTTGCTTACAAAAATTTATTAATTTGTGTATGATTGATGGTAAAAAATATAAATCATATCAAATTATTTCAAAAACTTTAAAGCGATTATCTATTCATGGAAATGTTATAGATTTTTTAATAAAAGCTATAGATAATGTAAAACCACTTATTGAAGTCAGAAAAATTCGAATTTCAGGAAGAACTCAATTAATTCCATATATAATCCCCAGTATTAGACAAGAAGCATTAGCTATTCGATGGATATTGGAAGCTGCATTAAATCGTTATCAATCAAAAAAAAATATATCTTTAGATTATTCATTATTTCTAGAACTTACAGATGCATATCGAAAAACAGGGCCTGCTCGAAAAAAAAGGGATGATTTGCATAAATTAGCTGAAGTAAATCGTGGTTTTGCTTATTATCGATGGTGGTAGTAAATTATACAGTATGATTACTTGTTAACAAAAACAAAAAAATTTGCATATATTAAAAAAAATAATTTTTTTCAAGATTTCAATTTTAGTAAGCGCATTTCATATAATAATAATTTTTTCATACAAAATAAAAAAAAATAGTTACTTAAAAAAACCTGCAGCGCATCTGCAGAAAAAATTTTTTAGTTGAATCTACAGAAAAGAAACAAAGTTTCTTGATTAAAAAGAAAAGATTTGATAAAATCTGCTAAAAAAAACTTTGTTTTTCAAAAAAAAAGAGGATCGCATCTGCAGAGAAAAAACAAAGTTTTTTAATCACAGAAAATCGGAGGTCTGCAGAAAAAAATCTCTTTTTTGTAGTAATAAAAAAAAAGATAGTTTGTTATTTTTTTATTGAAGTATTTCGAAGGTTTTGCTTTCCCCTTGAAAACATTGGTTTTATTACTTTGAAAAAATAATTTATTTAACTAAAGCAGAGTTATTTATTTTGAATAAATTTTTGTTTTTTAGCGGAAAAAGGGATTTGAACCCTCAACCTTAGCCTTGGCAAGGCCATACTCTACCATTAAGCTATTTCCGCAAATTTTTTTTTAAAACAAAATGAAAGGAAAAGTGCGTCATTTATTAAATGAATAATATTTGTCATATTTTTTATGCTTGGAAAGATTCGAACTCTCAACCCCCAAATCCGTAGTTTGGTGCTCTATCCAATTGAGCTACAAGCATTTCTGATTTGATTCAAGATATATATTATTTATTAAATTAAGTAATCTTATCATAAATAATAGATAGTGAAAAATAATATTTTTTCTTCAAATACTTTTTTCTCTGCTTTTAAAAAACTCTGTTTCTTCTCTGCGGATAGAATCAAAGCCAGCTTCTGCAAAGCAGAAAAAATTTTCTTTTTTCATAAAGTTTTTGTTTGTATATCTGCAGAAAAATCAGCAAAAAATCTGCAGCGTTTCTTCAAAGCAATAAAATAGAGAAACGCTGCAGATTTTTTAAAAAGTTTTCTTTTTTTCTGCAGATTTTTGCTTTATCTGCAGATATTTTTTTTTTTAAATGAGAAAAAATGATTCTGCAGATATAACCTTTTTTTTATTTTTCTGTAATGTCCCTTTCGTCTAGGGGTCAGGACATCGCTTTTTCATGGCGTAAACACGGGTTCGAATCCCGTAAGGGATAAATAAATTTTGATAATTATTAAAAGAAAAAAAAAATACTGAATATGATATTTAGTCCATTAGAACAATTTGCTATTATTTCTTTAATACCTATTCATATAGGTAACTTTTATCTTTCATTTACAAATTCTTCATTATTTATGTTATTAACCATCAGTTTTGTTTTTCTTTTATTTTATTTTGTAACATTAAATGGAGGTTATTTAGTACCAAATGCTTGGCAATCTTTTGTTGAAATTCTTTATGATTTTGTGCTTAATTTAGTAAATGAACAAATAAGTGGTCCTATTAAAATAAAACAACGTTTTTTTCCTTTAATTTTTGTTACATTTAGTTTTTTATTATTTTGTAATCTTATTGGTATGATACCATATAGTTTTACAGTAACAAGTCATTTTATTATAACTTTAGGTTTATCTTTTTCTCTTTTTATAGGAGTAACTATAGTTGGTTTTCAAACACACGGACTTCATTTTTTTAGTTTTTTATTACCCCAAGGAGTTCCTTTACCTTTGGCTCCATTTTTAGTTTTACTTGAATTAATATCTTATTGTTTTCGTGCGTTAAGTTTAGGTATTCGTTTATTTGCTAATATGATGGCAGGACATAGTTTAGTAAAAATTTTAAGTGGATTTGCTTGGACAATGCTTTCTATGGGAGGGGTTATGTATTTGGCGCATTTAGCACCTTTTTTAATTGTGTTCGCATTAACAGGGTTAGAATTAGGAGTGGCTATATTGCAAGCTTATGTATTTACTATTTTAATTTGTATTTATTTAAATGATGCTATTAATCTTCATTAAAAATTTTATTAAATTGTTTTATTTTTGTATTTTTCTGCTTTTCTCAATATTTATAAAAAAACTAGGTTAAAAGCAGAAAAGAAAATCTCTTATAAAACAAAGTTTCTGAGAAACAATGTTTCTTAGATTAAGTCTTTTATCAATAAAATAGGATCGAAGATAAGAAAATCTGCAGCGTTTTGCTGCAGATCTTCGTCTGCTTTTGAGATGTAAAGTTCTTTTTTAATAGATACTTACTTTTTCTAAAAAAAGTGCTTTTTTTCATAACGTTTTATGGTTTATTTTTATATTTCACATAAAAATAAAAAGTTTTGAAAAAAGAATTTTTTATCGAAATTTAGACATATTTTATTGACACAATTATTTTCAACAAAAGTTTTTTCTGGAGATGTGTGAATTTGTTATTTGTATTTATAAATAAAAATTTGCTGATTTTATAAAAGCAGCAAAAAAACACAATAAATAACTACAAAGAATCTCTCAAAAGAAAAAAAACAAATGTCTGTAAAATGCTTTTAATTAAAAATTTAATACGATAAAAATGATATTATTTTCTATTTTTTCAAGTATTGCTTTAGTTTCTGGTCTTATGGTTATACGTGCTAAAAATCCGGTTCATTCAGTTTTATTTTTAATTTTAGTATTTTTTAATACGTCTGGTTTACTTGTATTAATAGGTCTTGATTTTTTTGCTATGGTTTTTTTAGTAGTTTATGTAGGTGCTATTGCTGTTTTATTTTTATTTGTAGTTATGATGTTAAATATAAAAATTGCGGAGATTCATGAAAATATATTAAGATATTTACCCGTAGGAGGAATTATTGGACTTATTTTTTTATTAGAAGTTTTTTTAATCGTGGATAATAATTATATTCCTATACTTCCTAGTCATTATCAAAATGAATTTTTTCATTATACTTCATATGCTTTCAAAATTCAAAGTTGGACTAATATTGAAAGTATTGGAAATTTACTATATACTTATTATTTTTTATTTTTTTTAATATCAAGTCTTATTTTATTAGTAGCTATGATAGGGGCTATTGTGCTTACGATGCAAAAAACAGTTCAAGTGAAAAGACAGGATGTTTTTTCTCAAAATATAATAGATTTTCGTACTACTGTAAAAAAAATACGAAATAATTAATCGTAAATTTTTTATTTCTATAATTAAAGGATCGCAGAAGCAGAAGCAGAAAAACCTTGTTTTTTCATCGAATCTGTAGAGTGCAATGCTTTGCAGAAACAACATTTCGCTGCAGATCTTATTTTGCTTTTGAGATATATTTTCAGTCAGATTTTTTTCTATATAGAAGCAAAAAATTTTTTGCTTCTATACACAAAGGAAGACGTGAAAAAATGTTTAGCATAAATATGTTCTTTTTTATTTTTTTATTATAGTTCTGAGCAAATATTTTAGAAAAATTGAGAAAATATCTGCAGAAAAAAATTTTGAGAATATTCTGCAAACGTTGAAAAAGTTGTATTGAAAATTCCAGCATATGCTGTTTTGAATATAAGTATGAAAAAAAACGCTGCTTTGCTTTGCTTTGTTTTGCTTTGCTTTGCTTTGCTTTGCTTTGCTTTGCTTCTATTGGATAGTTAGAAATACTATTTTTATCCTAAAATTTATTATATCTTTTTTTGGTTAAGAGAGACTAAGTCTCTCTTCAAATCTCTAGTAGCTCAGTGGTTAGAGCAAATGGCTGTTAAGTGCGCCAAATAAATTGATAAAGGTTATAGATAAATTTTATCTATGATATTGATTGAAAAAATGTCTAATACTTGATCTTATAAACAAAAGTTAACTTTTGTTTTGAAAACAGCATGACAATTTTTTCTTTTTTGAAAATTTGTAAATACTCATATGAATAATTTATCTTTTTTAATTATTTTTTGCTTTGATTTCCTTTTCCATTTTGCTTTCTCTGTGATCTTTCTATTTTTGAAAAGCAGGTTCTGCTTCAAAGCAGATAAGAAAATCCGCAGCGTTTCTCGAAAAGCTGCAACAAAAAATAACGAATTTATTAGCAAAAATTATCACTATAGGAAAAATAGAAAAGTTTTTTTGAAAATTTTATTTGCATATAATTTTTGTGGTTAACAGAAAAATTATTTAGATCATGCTTATTTATTTTCAAAACTCTTCATTCAAAGCACAAAAATTTTTTTATAGTCATTGAATTATTTATTCGAATTTGATTCTCTGATTATAAATTATTAAATGATTAAAATAAAATAAAAATTATTTCTACGTGAGAATCAAATACAAGAAACTGTCAACGTTTCTTAATATGGTGAAATTTCATTAGTTTTGAAATTAGGAATTTTTCTTAATAAAATTTATAAAAATTTACGTCAGATAAAAGCAAAAAAAGTAGGATTGTATTTGCAGAGAACAAAAAAGCACTGGAGCATTTTTTTGTTTTGTCTGCTTTTTTCTGCATAGAAATAAAAAATTTTTTTTATGGATACGCCGACGAAGAAAATATCTGCAAAAAAATTTTTAATTGTTGAAAAAAAGCACTGCAGCGCTGCAGATATCTGCAAAAACGGCAGCGCTTCTTATCCGCAACAAAACTTGTCAAAATTTTTATTATATTTGGGAATTATTATCCCGTATTTGCAGCCTTCATCAATAAAATTTGGGAACATCTTTCTATGATGTCAGAGCTTCCATAGTACACTATTAAAAAGTGGAAGGGCAGCAATAAAAAAATATATTAAAAAGAGCCGTGTGCTTGGAAACCTTGCAAGCACGGTTCGAAGAATTTTCTATTCTATACTTTATTTGAGAAAATTTTTACTTGATTTGTATAAATTATGGATAAATTAAATATTATCTTTTATTTTATAATAGGAATGAAGTATTTCAATTATTATTCAATAACTTTTTTTTATTTTATCTAAAGATTATCTTTTTTTAGTTTTTTCAATCAAATATTGAATTCTGCTGCAGTACATATTTTTATACCTTTAAGAAAGCACCGCAGCGCTGCTTTGATTTATTCAAAGAAGTAATTTATATAATAGAAAATTCTATCTATTGGGTCGTTGGTTCGAATCCAACCTAGGGAGTTTAAATTTTTTTGAATTCTTTGTTTTCTTCATTAGATTTTATTTTGTGTTCAAAACTTCAAACTTCATATTCACGTAAAAAATATTTTACGCGAGTGTTTTATTCAAATTAAAAAGACTTAAAAATACAATATGATATTAAAATCGCTTTTTCAAGTTGTTTATTGTGATGCTGCAGAACCGTGGCAACTAGGATTTCAAGACGCGGCTACTCCAATGATGCAAGGAATTATTGATTTACATCATGATATTATGTTCTTCATAACAATTATTATTACTTTTGTATTATGGATGTTAGTTAGAGTACTTTGGCATTTTCATTATAAAAAAAATCCAATTCCACAAAGATTTGTACATGGAACTACAATAGAAATTATTTGGACTATTATTCCTAGTATTATTTTAATGTTTATTGCGATTCCTTCATTTGCTTTATTATATTCTATGGATGAAGTAGTTGATCCTGCTATTACTATTAAAGCTATTGGTCATCAATGGTATTGGTCTTATGAGTATTCTGATTATAGCACTTCTGATGAAGAATCACTAGCTTTTGATAGTTATATGATTCCAGAAGATGATTTAGAATTAGGACAATTACGTTTATTAGAAGTAGACAATAGAGTAGTTGTGCCGGCTAAAACTCATTTACGTTTTATTATAACTTCTGCTGACGTACTTCATAGCTGGGCTGTACCATCATTAGGTGTTAAATGTGATGCTGTTCCTGGTCGTTTAAACCAAACATCTATTTTCATTAAAAGAGAAGGAGTTTATTACGGTCAATGTAGTGAAATATGTGGGACTAATCATGCTTTTATGCCTATCGTAGTGGAAGCTGTGTCGTTAGATGATTATGTTTCTTGGGTATCTAATAAAATGGAATAAAATTTATTATAGATTTATGACTATTTCTCAAAAGCATCCTTTTCACTTAGTAGATCCAAGTCCATGGCCTTTAGTTGGGTCATTAGGAGCTTTGGCTAGCACCCTAGGAGGTGTTATGTACATGCATTCTTTTGTTGGAGGTGGCACACTTTTAAGTTTAGGTTTTTTTTTAATCTTATATACAATGTTTGCTTGGTGGCGTGATGTTATTCGTGAATCAACATATGAAGGTCACCATACTTCTTTAGTTCAAATAGGACTACGTTATGGAATGATATTATTTATCGTATCTGAGGTTATGTTTTTTTTAGCTTTTTTTTGGGCTTTTTTTCATTCTTCTCTTGCGCCCACTGTAGAAATTGGTGCTGTTTGGCCTCCTAAAGGTATTGAAGTTTTAAACCCTTGGGAAATTCCTTTTTTAAATACTCTTATTTTATTATCATCGGGTGCTGCTGTAACTTGGGCACATCACGCTATTTTAGCTGGATTAAGAGAACAAGCAATTTATGGATTACTTGCTACTGTAATATTAGCTGTTATTTTTACTGGTTTTCAAGCTATGGAGTACGTGGAAGCTCCTTTCACTATATCTGACAGCATATATGGTTCCACTTTTTTTATGGCTACAGGATTTCATGGATTCCATGTAATTATAGGAACTATTTTTTTAACAATATGTTGTATTCGACTTTATCAAGGTCATTTTACTTCAAAACATCATTTTGGTTTTGAAGCCGCTGCTTGGTATTGGCATTTTGTAGATGTAGTTTGGTTATTTTTATTTGTTTCAATTTATTGGTGGGGAGGTGCATAGCAAGCAGAGAGACAATGTCTCTCTTCTCTGCTTGTGCAACGCGAAAGAAAATTTGTTGAGTTTTTTTTATTTTTTTATAAATGAAAGGGTTTATCTGAAAAAGCAGATATATAACAAGTGTGAAAACGCAAAGCAGCACTGCAGCAATGAATCAGTTTGGTTAATATATGGAACATTTTTGAAAATTTATTTAGTCAATATTATATTTTTTTCAAGATATTATTTTCATATCGAATAAACAGTGCAAAAGCAGAAAATATGCAGTGTTTTTTAATCGAAGATAAGAAAATCTGCAGCGTTTTTTGAAAGTGAATATCTGCAAAAAAGGAGAAAATAGATAAAAAAAACAAAAAGCCAAAATATTATTATAGAGTTTTTTCTGCGCTTCTTTATGTAGAATTGAAATTCAATTATTTTGACTACGTTATTTTTTTCTTTTTTGCTTCTCTTTTATAAGCAAAAAAATTTCGTAAAAAAACTTTTGAAGAAAAGCATCTATGCTCTTAATTTTTTTATAAAAAAATTAAGACACTAAGCAAAAAAAATTTGATAAAACAAATGATTCAATACATTTTTTGTGTTTTAATAAAAATATTAGGAATAATTATTCCTTTGTTATTAGCCGTGGCTTTTTTAGTATTAGCGGAAAGGAAAGTTATGGCTTCAATGCAACGTAGAAAAGGTCCTAATGTAGTTGGTGTTTTTGGGATATTACAACCTATTGCGGATGGTTTCAAATTAATGATAAAAGAACCTATTTTACCTAGTAGTGCAAATGTATTTATTTTTGTCATGGCTCCAGTATTAACATTTACCTTAAGTTTAGTGGCTTGGGCTGTTATTCCTTTTGACTATGGCATAGTATTATCTGATTTAAATGTAGGTATACTTTATATATTTGCTATATCTTCTTTAGGTGTTTATGGTGTAATTACTGCAGGCTGGTCTAGTAATTCAAAATATGCTTTTTTAGGAGCACTTAGATCAGCGGCACAAATGGTTTCTTATGAAGTTTCTATAGGTCTAATAATAATAACGGTTCTTATTTGCGTAGGTTCTTGTAATTTTAGTGAAATTGTTTTAGCGCAAAAACAAGTTTGGTATGCTGTTCCATTATTTCCTTTATTAATAATGTTTTTTATATCATGTTTAGCAGAGACAAATAGAGCTCCATTTGATTTACCAGAAGCAGAAGCTGAATTAGTTGCTGGTTATAATGTAGAATATTCTGCTATGGGATTTGCACTTTTTTTTTTAGGGGAATATGCTAATATGATTTTAATGAGTAGTTTGTGTACTTTATTGTTTTTGGGGGGGTGGTTACCTATTTTTAATATAAGTTTTCTAAATTGGATACCCGGTTCAGTATGGTTTAGTATAAAAGTACTTCTTTTTTTATTTACCTATATATGGGTTCGCGCGGCTTTTCCAAGATATCGTTATGATCAACTAATGAGACTTGGGTGGAAAGTTTTTTTACCTTTATCTTTAGCTTGGGTAGTTTTTGTATCGGGAGTTTTAGTAGCTTTTGATTGGTTACCTGTTTAATCAATTTAATCATAAAGTAGTTTTTTTTCAAATATATACAAACAAGCAGATTTACATTGTAAAAATTTTTTTTTATTTATTTCTCTGCTTGTTTCCGTAAAACTTTTGAAAGTTTGCAAAAAAGAAATTTTGTCTCTAAAGAGACTTTTTTAGTCTCTTTCAAAACAGAGTCTCAAATCTGCAGCAAAATGATTTGAAAAGTTTTTACTCTTCTATTTTTTTCATAAACTTAATATTTTTTTGATTTATGTATATTTTCTAAGTATATAATATTTAAGTTTGTTTTTCTTAAGACAAATTTTTTTTATTATTTTTTAGTTATGTCGGGTATGTTTCTCTATGCTCTATTTGATTCATTTAAAAAAATAAAAAACATAAAATGACAAGACGACTTTCAATTTTAAAGCAACCTCTCTTTAAAACTTTAACTGATCATATAATTGATTACCCTACGCCTAGTAATTTAAGTTATTGGTGGGGTTTTGGTTCAACTGCAGGGCTTTGTTTAGTTATCCAAATAATTACTGGTATTTTTTTAGCAATGCATTATACACCTCATGTAGATTTAGCTTTTAATAGTGTAGAACATATAATGAGAGATGTGTGTGGAGGTTGGTTACTTCGTTATATGCATGCAAATGGTGCAAGTATGTTTTTTATAGTAGTTTATCTTCATATTTTTCGTGGGTTATATTATGGAAGTTATGCGAGCCCTAGAGAATTAGTTTGGTGTATGGGTGTTGTTATATTATTATTAATGATAGTGACTGCTTTTATAGGGTACGTATTACCTTGGGGACAAATGAGTTTTTGGGGTGCTACCGTGATTACGAGTTTAGCTAGCGCTATACCTATAGTAGGGGATAGTATTGTTACTTGGTTATGGGGTGGTTTTTCAGTTGATAATGCTACACTAAATCGATTTTTTAGTCTTCATTATTTACTTCCATTTGTAATAGCTGCTATGAGTCTTCTTCATATTATAGCACTGCATCAATATGGGTCAAATAACCCCTTAGGAATTAATTCATCAGTAGATAAAATATCCTTTTATCCTTATTTTTATGTAAAAGATTTAGTAGGTTGGGTTGCATTTGCAATCTTTTTTTCAATTTTTATATTTTATGCGCCTAATTTATTGGGTCATCCCGACAATTATATACCGGCGAACCCTATGTCTACTCCTGCTCATATAGTGCCAGAGTGGTATTTTTTACCAGTATATGCAATATTACGAAGTATTCCTAATAAATTAGGAGGAGTTTTAGCTATTGCTGCTGTATTTATATGCTTATTTGCTTTACCTTTTATTAATACATCTTATGTACGAAGTTCTTCTTTTCGCCCAATTCACAAAAAATTATTTTGGTTACTTGTAGCAGATTGTTTATTATTAGGTTGGATTGGAAGCCAGCCGGTGGAAGCGCCTTATGTTACTATTGGTCAAATAGCTTCTCTTGGTTTTTTTGTTTATTTCGCAATTTTACCAATTCTTGGATATTTAGAAACTAAGTTAATATCTACTAAAATTTAATTTTTTTTTTATGAAAAAAAAAGGCAGGCTATAAAATAAAAAAAACAATGTTTTTTAATCACAGAAAAGAAACAAAGTTTCTTGAAAAAATTTCTTCTGCTTCGCAAAAGAAAAAACAAAGTTTATAAAAAAAGTAGAAGAGAAAAAATCTTTTGATCGTATTTGTATAAAAAACAAAGTAAAGTTTTTTTCTTGAATTTTTTATTATATTAAAATAAAAGAGACTTTGTTAAGATACAAAGTTTTTTATAAAGTTTTTTCATTTTAGATTCAAGATAGAATGCTTTTTTTGTTTTTTTTTTGCAGATTTTCTTCATAAAAATATCTATGTTGAATTTTTTTTTTTCAGAAATTTTGTGTTTTTGATAGATTTTATTGTTTTGGAAAAAAAAACTTTGTTTAAAGAACTATTTATAATTTAGTTCTTTAGTGAATGACAGGGAGACTTTGTCTCCCCTATCAATGCTTTTTTTATTTGATATAAAAACTTTGTTAAAACCAGGAGAAAAAAACACTGCAGTGTTTCTTGAAAGTTTTTTTTTCAAAGCATAAAAAGAAAATAAAAATAATATAAACTCTGCGAGTAAGAAAATCTGCAGCGTTTTTGCTTTAGTCGGCAGTGCTTTGAAGACCCTGCTTTTTTTGATAATAACTTTTTTTCTTTTTTGTCCTTTTTTTAAATAGAAAAAATATATCTAAACTCTAAAAGCAGACACTATTCTGTTTTGTTTTTTCAAAACTAAGTGTCTGTTTTATAGAAAAGTTTTGAAATTTTGCTAATTTTTTTGCTATTTATTTTTTATTAAAATAATTTTTTTTGGAGTATAGCCAAGTGGTAAGGCATCGGTTTTTGATATCGACATTCAAAGGTTCGAACCCTTTTACTCCAGTATTGATACTTTATTTAAAAAATTTGGATTATTTTTTTGTTTTGCTTATGACTATATTTTTTACTATGAACTTTGATTAAGAAAAAAAGAAAATTTCTTTTTTTCGATGAAGATATTTTTGAAATTTCTTGCAAAAGCAGACACAAAGTTTCTTTTCTGCTTTGAAGAAGAAGATCTGCAGCGATGCTTTTAGCTGCGCTGTTTTTAGCAAAGCAGCGCAGCAGATTTTCTAAGCATTTTTCGATGAAAAAAAGCACTGCTGCTTTTAGCTTCAGATTTTTTTCTATTTTATTGCTTTGAAGAAACCTCGTTTCTGCTTTGATGCTTTGAAGCAGATCTTGTTTTTTTATTTATTTTTTATATGATATTATAGCCAGTTTAACTTTTTTTTTTTTAGTTGATTTTTTAAACTATTTAATCCACCTATTGTACCAAAAAAAAATCCAAGCCATATACAAAAAATAAAAGGCAATTTCATTATAGAAGTATACCACCCATTTTCAATACTTCCACTTCCAATTAAACTATAAAAATCACTAAATAAATTTGTGTAAATGGCCACTTTACTTGTTGATAATTCTTGATTTGTTAAATAAAATCTTTTTTCAGGAAATATACAAAATATTTTTTTTATACCATAATCAGAATGAAAAGATTGGTTAATTTTCAAATCAATGTATCGGATAGAATTAGGATAAAAAGTATCAAAAAAATCTTGTTTAGTTTGTTTTTCTTTAATTAAAGTCTGTTCAAAAAACTGTGTTTCTAAGCTTTTATTCAAAGATTTTTTTTCATTAAAAAATTTCACATTTTTTTTATTTCTTTGATCTTCGTAAATTAAAAAATTTGCTGATATTGATTGATAATTAGGACCAAATCCTTGATCAATACTTCTTAAACAACAAAAATTTTTGTTTCCTAAACAAATTTCTGAACCAGAATGCATTAGCTGGGTTAATTGAAATTTAAATCTATTTGATAAAATAATTCCAATTAAAAATAAAACAAGACCAATATGACTAATATTGGAAGGAATAAATAAATTGAAAAAAAATTTTTTTTTTAAATTTTTTGTAGGAATATATTTACAGAAAAACGAAGGAACTGAATAAAAAAATTTTGTTTTGTTATATATTTTTTTATTATCTTCGATTTGTCTATAAACTATAAGTGGTTGTAAAAAAGAATGTATTATTTTGAAAATGTTCCCATTTTTTATAAGAAAACTTACTAAATAAATGCATAAAGTAATGTATAATGAATTTAAAATTGAAAATTGAAAAAAAAAATAAAATAAAAAAAAATGTATTATAAATAATAAAAAAAGATAAGATCGACTCTGCAAAGAATAAAAAAACTCAAAAAATAAAAAGTTTTTTTTTATTAGTGATTTCTGTTTTTTTGTTTTATTTTGAGATACATTTTTAACCTGCGGGGAAAATTGAAAATAATGCCAATAAATTAATAGTACAAAAAGACTAGTAAAAAATGGTATAAGTGTTTCATTATAAAATTTTTGTCCTATAGATATATCTCGATGAATAGTCCATTGAAATAAAGTAGGGGCTACTGTTCCTGATAATATAATTAAACAAATAAGAATAAAAAATAGATTTTGTAAATATATTAATTGTTCTAAGAAAGTTTTTTTTATTTGTTTAGATGTCTGGAGGTTATAGTGTTGAATTTGTATACACCTTAAAATTGTAATAAATACTGAAAAAACAAAAAAATTTAGTATAGCTACACCTTTGGTAGAATCGCTAGCAAAACTGTGAACGGAAGCTAATAATCCTGAACGAACAAAAAAAGTTCCTAAAATACTTAATAAAAAAGTACACATAGTTAAACTTAAAGTCCAAGATTTGAATTTTTTTTGAATTATTGAATGAATAGATGCTGTGGCTAAAAGCCAAGGCATTAAAGAAGCATTTTCTACAGGGTCCCAAAACCACCAACCACCCCAACCGAGTTCGTGGTACGCCCACCAACTTCCGAGTAGTATACCTACTGTTAAACTAACCCAACAGATTAAAATCCAAATTCGAAGTTGTATAAAAATATTTGGGATAAAATGAAAATATATTGCATATGTTTTGTATAATCCATGTTTGAAAATTTGCAGCGAAAAATTTTTTAAAGGTTTTTCTAAAGTTAGGTTAATTTTGAATGTATTGTTTTTATTTATATAATTAGGCAGCTTATATAAGCATAAACTAAATCCTATTGCACTTGCTACATATCCTGCATAAATACAAGGAGGATGTATTGCTAATACAGGGTCTTGCAATACAGGATTTAATTCAGATAATGAGTTAATAGAAAAAAAACTTAATTTAAGAAAAGGATTTGACGTATACAATAAAAAACAAAAAAAAAAATATGTTATAAAATTCAATATTTTAAAAGATTCAAAAAAAAAAAATTTTTTATAAAAGCAGAGAAATGTTATAATTTTTGGAAAAAGGTTTGATTGAGGCTGATTAGGGTATGGTTGCGATAATAAGCAAAGCAGCGTTTTTTTTAATATATTAGAAATTCGTAAATGCAAAAAAACTTTATGTTTTTTTTTTAATGGGTAAATTTCAAAATCTGTCATATTGATGTTTTGATATTTTTTAGCTTCCCACGTTAATGAACTTTGTTGTAAAGCGACATTAAAAAAATAATTATTTTTATTTTGTAAACAAAATAAAAATACATAAAAACTTAAAAGCCAACTCCAAAGCAAAAGACTTCCTTCATGATTTGACCAAGTTGCCGATATTTTATAAAATAAGGGTGTATCTATATTAGAATTCATTAAAATATTACAAATAGAATAATCAGAATGAGTATAACTATTGATAAGACTAAAAAAACAATTTGTTAGTATTATAAAAAAAAAAGATATTTCGTACAAATTCGATCTTTCTTGAAAATAACAAAAAAAAGTTATTTTATTTTGAAAAATTAATAAAAAAAAAGTAAAAATAGTAAATAATAAAAAATAGTGACTAATTTCTGTATACATATATTGAAGATATTTTTTTTTTAATTAATTATATTAAAATTTTTTTCAAAATAAATTTTCATTGAAGATATTGAAAAATTTTTTAGAATATTTTGACAATAAAATTCTTTATTGAAAGCGTGGCACAAAAAATAAAAGAGGGTTGTATCTGCAGACAAGAAACAGAGTTTCGCTGCTTGTCTTCAAAGCACTGCCGACTAAAGCAGAAAATCTGCAGTGTTTCTTAGTCGTAGAGAAAATCTGCTGCGTTTTTTTGCTTTTTTTCATATGCAGAAAAAAAGCAAAGTTTTTTAATCAAAGAAGCAGAAGAAACAAAATTTATTAATTTAATAAAAAAACTTAAAAAGTTTTTAAAAAGATGTAGTCTTTTCTGTTTTTACAATTTTTTTTCAATTTATTTGAAAACGTTTTTTTTTCTTATAATTTAAGTATTTATATAAAGCGTTGTAAAAGCAAAACTTGTTTTCAATTAGTTTCTATAAAATTGAAAAAAATAATTATTTATGCATTTTGAAATATTCCGTCCATTTTTTTTCATGGTGTTTTCTTTCCGTTATTCATATTTATTATTTACAATAATGTACTTTTTACTAACTATTACTTTGTATTTATGTGTTTTTGTAGCACCTTGTGATTTTCAACAAGGCGAAAACTATAGGATTATTTTTTTACACGTTCCTGTTGCATGGATGAGTGTTTTTCTTTATATTTGTAGTTCTATTCTTAGTTTTCTTTTTTTAATCAACAAACATCCTATTTTTAGTATATCTGCAAAAATAATTTGTAAGTTAGGGGCATTATTTACTTTTTTAACATTAATTACAGGTAGTTTTTGGGGAAAACCTATGTGGGGTACTTTTTGGGTATGGGACGCTCGGTTAACATCTGTTTTAATTTTATTTTTTATATATTTAGGAGCTTTACGTTTTTATACATTCTCTGCAGAAATAGCATCTTTATTTATTTGTATAGGATTAATTAATATACCTATTATAAAATTTTCTGTTAATTGGTGGAATACCTTACACCAACCTTCAAGCATTACTCAATTTGGTAGTTCAATTCATATTTCTATGTTATTGCCAATTTTATGCATGTTTTTTAGTTTGTTGTTAATTTTTTTATTAATTTTGTGTATTGAATTACGAAAATTTATTTTAAACTCTTATTAAACAATAATAAAAACAAAATAAAAACTAAAAAAAGTGTCAAAAACAAATTTTTTTAGCAGATTTAGAGAAAAATTGCATTTGAATTTTCGGTAAAAGAAAGATTATTACTTTATTTTTTCTGCTTTTGAAAATCTGCAGCGTTTCTTCTTTTGCATTCTGCGATGAAAAAAAACACTGCTGTTTTTAGCTGCAGATTTTTTTCTATTTTATTGCTTTGAAGAAACTCCGTTTCTGCTTTGATGCCTCAAAGCAGACAAGAAAATCTGCAGCTAAAAGCAGGGCAGCGTTTCGCTGCTTGCTTCAAAAGCACTGCAGAGAAACAATGTTTTTTTTATCGTTTTTTTATAACTTTTTAGATTATTGTTTTAAAATATTTTTTAATGATATAGAAACAATAACAGAATAAATTATCATATATAATATTAAATAACCAATTAAAAAAAGAAAATTCACTTTTTCATATTGTAAATAACTGCAAAATAATATTAATGGTAAAAGAGCTGGAAGTGTGGTTAGATATTGAATACTGTTCCAATCATGAGAGTTTACGGATAAAGTGAAACAAGAATAAATGTTTGATATTAATAGAAATAAAAAACTTCCTATCATTAATGTAATAAAAATATCTACGTTTATTTTAAAATGGTAAAATAAAGCTAGTATTGGATAACTAAATAAAATACAAGATATTTTTAAAATCCAATAACCAATTAATTTAGTATATAATATTAACTTTACATTGAAATTACTTAAAAAATATAACTCCATGGTACCATCATCTAAATCAGTTTGAAAAAATCTTTCTGGAAGAAAAGAAAACAATAGGGATGTCCATATAACTCCTAGGTGAAATTGATAAAGTAATTCTGGCCAAAATCCAATAAATAATGGTATCATTAAAGTGTATAAAAAATATAGGGAAAAAGTAGTAGTTATAGTGTAAAATTTTAGTTTTATTTCATAATAGCAGAGCTTCAGTAACATTTTTTTCATTTAGTTAATACTATAATAATTTTTGTATATATGATTTTATGTATAAGTCTTAAAAATTTTATGAAGCTATAAAAAATAGAGAAAAATCTGAAGCACTGCAGCGCTGCTTTGCTCAAAGCAGGGCAGCGTTTCTTCAGAAAGTCAAAGATTTTTTTTTGAAAAATTTTATTTTGAAATGGAATCAAAAACAAAATTTTTGAAGAGACTTTGTCTCTTCAAAAAGTCTCTAAAGAAAAGAGACTCGGTCTTGCTTTTTCAAAATAAAATCTTTTCATGAAAAGATTTTATTTTGAAAAAACGGAGTTTCTTTTCTTCGATTAAAAAACAAAGCTTTTTTCTGTTTCTTTTATTTTTTACAAATCTATATAAATCTCAGAAAAATAGAAATCTTTTTTCAAAAAACTGCAAAAACTTTCTTATGATTTTTTTTTATTTGGAATTTTTTATATTATCTCTTTGTCTTTGAAGAATAGTTTTCAAAAAACAATTACAAATTAAATAAATTAATTGTACGGATTTATCGTTTGCTGGTATTGGGTAAGTAATTAATTTATGTATTTCTACGGGAACATTCGAATCAACTAGTGCAATAATTGGAATTTTTAATAAATTCGCTTCATTTATGGCAATATAATTTTGGTTTACGTTAAAAATTATAATACAATCGGGTTTTAAAAAATTATAATGTGATTGATTTTTTTCACTAATAAAAATTGAAAAGTTTTTTTTTTGTTGAAATTTTTGAAAATGTTCATATACATTGTGCATATGTTTCCAATTAGTTAAAAAACCTCCAGTCCATTTATTTAATAAAAAACTTTGATTTGTTTTGAAAGCTGTTTCTTTTATAATTTTACTGTACTCCGGTGCGCTTGAAGAAACAAATAATAAGTGACCTTTTGACTGAATAATTAAATCAATTATATTACAAGCTCTTCGTAAACAAATTAAGGTTTCTTCTAAATTAATAATAGGAATAGTATTACGAAAACCATAAATAAAATATTGTGTATTTGAACAAGGGTTTTTTGAACCTAAATGTGCTTTTGAGTTTAATAATTTTTGAAAAATTAATAATTTATATCGAAACATAATATTGAAATTTTTTTTTGTTTGGATAGCTCAGTTGGTTAGAGCAAAGGACTGAAAATCCTTGTGTCGGTGGTTCAAGTCCACCTCTAAACAAACATTATTTATTCAGAAAATGAACGAAATTTCTGATTAAAAAATATTACTTTAATGTTTTTTTGAAAAAAAACAATCTAAAAAAATATATACTTACAAACACATTTCTTCAATACGGAGTAAGTATATTTGATTAAATAAATTTAATTTGTTCTCACATTTTGTTTATTTAATAAGGCTAAGGACGGATTTGAACCATCATTCTAAGATTTGCAATCTAATACATTCCCTATTATGTTACTTAGCCTTCTTGCAAGCAGCAAAGCACAAAATGAAAAATAATCAATTTATGAGTTTTCAACAATTATTTTCCAAATCTAATTCAAGTTTAAATCAATTAAAAGGAAATGTGTTACAATGTTCGATAGCTTATTCAATAAACAAAGATCTTATGACTATTGATACTGGTTTAAAAACTTCTATTATTTGTTTGAAAAGTGAGCTAGATACGTTTATTTATCAAAATCGAATAACAAAAAAACAAAACACTTTTTTTTGTAATTTTCGTCTGGAAAATCTAGAAATGTATGGAGAACCTTTATTACTTTACCCTAAAAATTTGCAAAAAATATCTAGACGTTATAACGTTTGGTCCGAACTTTTTCATAAAGTTTGGAGATTAAAAAAAAAAAATTGTGTTAATGGTTTTATTTTCAATTCGGTTCGAGGAGGTTACGCAGTTGCTATTGCTGGTCATATAGCTTTTCTTCCTAAAAGTCTTTGCAAAGATATAAAAATATTTTGTGGTAAATTTTCAAAGTTTGCCATTCTTAATATGAATCCTAAAATTGGAAATATTGTTGTCAAAGAATATATAAATGAATTTGATAACGAATATTAAAAAACTTTCACAACTGAATCGTAGTTTTTTTTGCAAAAAAATGGCAAAAAACATTAAAAATTGAATTAATATTCAAAAAACTGCAAAAAACTTTTTTGTTATGGTTTTTTTTTTGCTTCTTTAATTATTAGATAATTTTTTGCTTTTTTTGAATTAATTGTTTTTAATGGTTCAATTTTTTTTATAGTATATCTGTAGAAAAAAATATTTTTTTCTACAGATACAGATGCCTGCAGATTTTCTCTGCTTTGAGAATATCTGCAAAAAAATTAGCAAATAAACAAAAAAAATGCCTCAATTAGATCAATTTACTTATCTTACACAGTTTGTGTGGTTATGTGTTTTTTATATGACATTTTACATATTATTATATAATGATGGACTTCCTAAAGTTAGTAGAATTCTGAAATTAAGAGCATACTTGACTTCTTCTAAAGAAAATATCGATTTGTCAAAAATCTCTTCTGATAAACAAAGTGTATCTAATGGTTTTTTCAATTCTTTTGATGATGTACTGAAAGAATGTTTTCATAATAGTATTTCTTATTTATATTCAAGTAGTTCTTCTGCATCAAAATGGTGTCACGAAATAATTTCTAACTTAAATATATCTCAATTAGGACTTATGAATAAATCTTATGTTCGCTCTCTTGGAGAAATAACTATTTCTCAAATTATAAAATATTATGCATTAAATAATATAAGTCCTTTAACAAAAAATAGAAATATAGTATATACGACTCAAACTAACTTAAATATTAACCAAATTTTTTTGAAAAAATTCAAAAAAAGTCTTTTGAAAGGATCTAATAGAGTACAAAAAAAAAAGAAAAATTAGAATGCGCGAATTTATTATTATAGCTATATTAATCTTTAGTGTTTTTAGTTCAAAAAATATTATTATTTTTAATGAAGAAATTATCGTAGCTTTAAGTTTTATTGGATTTGTTTTATTTACTAAAAAAACTTTTGGTGATGCCATTAAAGCTAGTTTTGATGAAAGACAAGCTAATATATTATTAGATTTACAACAATATATAAGTTGTCAAGAGGATTTTTTCAATTCTTGCTTAAAACAACATGAATTACGTAGTACAAGTTTACGTTTGAGTACACAAATGATTGGAGAATCGTGTATTTACGATATGGTACAAAATTATGCACCTAGATCACAACAAACAGTTCAATCTACCCTTTTTAATTCTTTAGAACAAAGATTAAATAGTTTAGTATCTCTTCAAGAAATATCTCGTTTAAATTTTCAAAAAAAAATAGTTCAATGTTTTCGAGAAATTGTTTATGGTGAATTTCGAACAAAAACAAAATTACGTACACACCAAACAAAATTAGTTCAACAGAGTATAACTTTGTTAAAATCAGTAAAAAAAAATTCAAAATTTTTTTAAAAAAGCAGAAAAAGCATGTACTGAAATGAAAGACATAGTCTTTTAATAAGAACTGAAAGATTTAGTCAAAGAGACTATGTCTCTTTGACTAAATCTTTCAGTTCTGCTTTTTCACGTAGTTTGAACATATTAAGATTTCATTTTGATTTTTTTATTTTTTATATATTTTCTACGGTATAATAATACTAATTGGATCAAAAAAACTACCGTAGAAAATATACAATTTATCAAAAAAAAACGAACAAGTAAAGCAGGGTCGCATCTGCAGACAAGAAAATCTACAGCGTTTTTTTATCGAAAAAAAGAAACTTTGTTTCTTGAAAATATTTATTTTCTTTTTTATTCTGCTTTGCTTATGGTATAATAAAGAAGTTGCCTTCGTATGTACATTTTTTTATTTAGTATAAAAAACGTACAATGTTTTTTTTCTTTTTTTCATTTTTTTTGTGTCGAGTAAATATATTCTTTTTAATATATATAATTTATATGATAAATCTAATTTGAGAGAATTAAGTTCCTTAATTCAAAAGAAATAATTATTTTTTTATTTTTGAATAAAAAAAAACTTCACAAAATAAAAGAAGTTTTTTGATATTTCAAGAAACTTTGTTTCTTATCTTGGATCCTGCTTTATTTTGTCAAAATAATTTGTTATTAATATAAATTTTTTTTTGCTTTTTTTTTACTTTATTATTCACTTTTTTTAGGGGACGTAGTTCAATTGGTAGAGCATATGCTTTGCATGCATGAAGTTATCGGTTCAAGTCCGTTCGTCTCCAATGTTTTTTTCCAGAAAATATTATAAAAGCAAGGTCTTCTTCATCAAAGCAGAAACGGAGTTTCTTCAAAACAATAAAATAGAAACAGAATTTTTGCTTTTTGCTTTGCCAGTAATACTTTTTTTTTATGAGTAAAATAGTAATACTTATTATTTTCACAATACATTAGTTTTAGCCGATGTAGCTCAGTCGGTAGAGCATTCCCTTGGTAAGGGAAAGGTCTCCGGTTCAAGTCCGGTCATAGGCTTTGAAAAAAATATACAGAAAAAAAAAATACTAAGTTTTGCTTTTTCAAATAAAAAATATTTATAAGAGATTTATTTAGTCCAATAATAAGTTTTCTTTTTCTGCTTGGATACATTAAAAGCAGAGAATAATACTATATTTTCTCTGTTTTTAATTTTTTATTTCTATAGCAAAGTTTTGCAAATAAGTAGAAAAAACTTTGTTTATTTAAAGTATAATAATAAAAATAACTAATAAAGCAAAGCAAAGCAAAGCAAAGCAAAGCAAAGCAAAGCAAAGCAAAGCAAAGCAAAGCAAAGCAAAGCAAAAAAATTTCTTGAAAGTTTTATTATCAAAATTATAGATAAAAATTATAACTATGTTTTTTGTATAATATTTACATTATATAATTTGTTATAGCAAAAAAAATATTATAATATTTTTTTGCTTCTTTGATTACTAAACAAAATAAAAATATAAAGATAATTTTTCAGAAGCAAAAGAAGATCTGCAGCTAAAAGCATCGCTGCCCTGCTTTTAGCAAAGCAGCGCAGCGCTGCAGATTTTCTTGTCTGCAGATGCGACCCTGCTTTGCTTTGCTTTGCTTTGTTTAACATTATACTTTATTAAAAAAATCTTTTACTAAAAAAATAGAAAAAAATAATATGGCTAAAACAAAACAAATTAAAAATTTTACTTTTAATTTTGGCCCCCAACACCCGGCAGCCCATGGTGTTTTACGATTAGTTCTAGAAATGAACGGAGAGGTTATAGAACGAGCAGAACCCCATATTGGATTATTACATAGAGGAACTGAAAAATTAATTGAGTATAAAACTTATCTTCAAGCCTTACCATACTTTGATCGTTTAGATTATGTATCTATGATGGCACAAGAACATGCTTTCTCTTTAGCTGTTGAAAAATTATGTAATTGTGAAGTACCTTTACGTGCTCAATATATTCGAGTATTATTTTGTGAAATTACTCGAATTTTAAATCACTTATTAGCTTTAACTACTCATGCTATGGATGTTGGCGCCTTAACTCCTTTTTTATGGGCTTTTGAAGAACGTGAAAAGCTTTTTGAATTTTATGAAAGAGTTTCCGGTGCAAGAATGCATGCAAATTATATAAGACCAGGAGGAGTTGCGCAAGATCTTCCTTTAGGATTAAGTGAAGATATTTTTCGTTTTTGTCAACAATTTAGTTCTCGTATTGATGAATTAGAAGAAATGTTAACTAATAATCGTATTTGGAAACAAAGATTAGTTGATATTGGGACAGTAACAGCACAAGAAGCTTGTGATTGGGGTTTTACTGGAGTTATGTTACGAGGTTCCGGTATTCCGTGGGATTTAAGAAAAACGGCACCTTATGACGTTTACGATAAAATAGATTTTGATGTACCAGTGGGAACAAGAGGAGATTGTTATGATCGTTATTGTATTCGCATTGAAGAAATGCGACAAAGTATTCGTATTATAATACAATGTTTAAATGCTATGCCAGAAGGTTTAATAAAAGCAGATGATCGCAAATTATGTGCACCCTCAAGGTCTCAAATGAAACAATCTATGGAATCTTTAATACACCATTTCAAACTATATACTGAAGGTATTACTGTACCAGCTTCTTCAACTTATACTGCGGTTGAAGCTCCTAAGGGAGAATTTGGTGTTTTTTTAATAAGTAATGGTACAAATCGTCCATATCGTTGTAAAATTAGAGCTCCTGGTTTTGCTCATTTACAAGGATTAGATTTTATGTCTAAACACCATATGCTCGCTGACGTTGTGACAATTATTGGAACACAAGATATTGTATTTGGAGAAGTAGATCGATAACTTGGCAAAAATCCCAAAAGCAAAAAATTTTTTTTGTGGGTAGCCATAATTGGCTACCCACAAAGTATTATTTAATAATTGAAAAAAAAAGCAGAAAAAGCAAAGGAATTATTATATTTTGAATAGGTTTCAAGAAACTTTGTTTCTTTTCTGCAGATTCGATGAAAAAACAAAGTTTTTTCTGCTTCTTCGATCTATTTTTTATTGAGATTTTTTTATATTAAAAAGCAAGGTTCATAGCTGAGAGACTTTGTTTTTCCAAAAAATAGAAATTTTTCAAGAAACTTTGTTTCTTATCTTCGATCCACTTTATTTTTTATACATTGTAAAATTTAGCTTACTATAAAATTTCTTCTTTTATTTTTAAATTATAGAATTTTTTAATATATTATAAAAAAAATTCTATATTTTTATTCCAGCGGCCTTTATAATTTATTTTCTATTGAAAAAAACATTGTTTTAAAAAATCTACCATAAATAATAAAAGCCGAACATGCTTTTTTTTTCTTTAATTAAAAAACTTAAAAAGTTGGATAGCTTAGGTCTTTCTTTCAATAAATAATAAAAAAAAACTAAAATAAAAAATTTTTTGCTGTAGTGCTTCCGCTTTTGCACTACTTTGAATTATTTTCTAAATTTAAATAAAAATAACATGAAACTGCAAATATCTATTTTAATAAAATCTTTTGAACCTATTTATCAAAAGTTATTTTTAGAAAAAAATAATAAAAAAGAAAGTTTGGAAAATTTTATTTATTCAACTCAAGAAACAAAGTTAAAAAACACTGCAGAAGAGTTTGTTGACAATACTTTGTCTTCCACTTTTAAATTGCCTTTGCAAAAGCAATTTATGTCAAAAAATCATTTTATTCGCTTACCTAAAAAAAAAGTATTATATACTGTTTTACGTTCACCTCACATAGATAAAAAATCTAGAGAACAATTTGAAATGATTACATATAAACAATTACAAATAATAAAGACTGGTGAAAAAAATTTACGAAAAAAATTATTTAATTTAAAATTTCATAACATTACAGGGGTTCAAATGAAAATAACTTTAAGTTATAAAACACGTTTTTTATTAAAATCAACCATATAATTATAAGTAATAAAATTTTCACTTATAATTATATAAATTGACAATAAACATTTTCTAATTTATTTTCTATTTTTAAAAATTTTACTATAAAATTAATTTATTATAATAAAAATACATTATTTATAGAAAACTAAAAAATTTTTAATTTGTTATAAAATTAAGTTGTTTAATAAGTAACTTATTTGTCTGTTAGAAGATCTGCAGCGCACAAAACGGCAGCGCTGCAGATCTTTGCTTGTTGTATAGCTGTTATAATGAAATTTTTTTCTTTTAGTTCACTCTGTTAAGAAATAAAGCAAAAAAATATCTCAAAATAACACTGTCTTGAAAGAAACTAAAAAAGTTTTTTTTATGCAATGAAAAAACTTTGTTTTTTTTTCAAAATTAGTGCTTAAGCATAATTTAAATGAAACAAAAAATAAACTTTCTTTTTTGTTTTATTTATACCAAATGAAAAAAATTTTTTGCTTTGACACTTTGTTTTTTATCTTCGATCCTGGTTTGAAAAAATTTTTTCTTAACAGTAATAAAAAAATTCAATTAAATAGCAAAAATTTAGACAACTTCCACGATAAAATGAAGCTTAAATAAAAAGTATTGTTAATAGCATTCCAAAAAACTAGTCGTAAAAAAATTTATAAGTTGTTTTGCTTTCATTAGATAAAAAAAATTATATATTTATGAACAATTTTTATTTAAAAAAATTGAAAAGTGAGTGTACTGAAGAAATAAAATCTTTTTCTTCTTTAAAAAATGTTCTATTAAAAAAATCCAATTTTCGCCAAAACATTCCTTTTAAAAAATTAAGTTTTGGAAAAAGAAAAAAAACATCTGGTCGAAATTCTACAGGATCTATTACTATATTTCATCGAGGAGGGGGTTCTAAAAGATTACATAGAAAAATTGATTTTATTCGGAATTGTTTTTATAAAGGAATTATCGAAAGGATTGAGTATGATCCCAATCGTTCTTGTAAAATCGCTTTAGTTCGTTGGCAACATTCCATTTCTGACTTATCTACCATAACTAAAAAATCATCTTTATTTTTTAGTTATATTTTAGCAAGTGATGAAATAAAATCAGGAGATATTATATTAAATTTAGATAATAGTAAATTTCCAAAAGTTCAATCGATATTCCAAAAAACTGATTCAGATTTCAATTTTGCATTAAATTACAAAAAAATAGGAAATAGTGCACCTATTGGACAAATTCCTGAGGGTAGCTTTATTCATAATATTGAAATTTATCCAGGAAAAGGAGGTCAGTTAGTTCGGTCAGCTGGAACTTCGGCGCAACTTCTTTCTAAAAAAATATCACCTTATCGCAAATTAGAATGTATAATTCGTTTACCTTCTGGTGTAAATAAAGTAATAAACCCATCATGTCGCGCTACTTTAGGCATAATATCAAATCAAATTCATAATACAACTAATTTAACAAAAGCTGGCCAAAACCGTTGGTTAGGAAAAAAACCAACTGTCCGTGGAGTTGCTATGAATCCTATTGATCACCCACACGGAGGTGGTGAGGGACGAACTAAAGGAGGGAGACCTTCTGTATCACCTTGGGGAAAACCGACAAAAGGTGGTTTTAAAACAGTTTATTCAAAAAAAAAAACACATAAAAAATGACACGTTCTGTATGGAAAGGTCCTTTTGTGGATTCCAGTATATTGAAATTAGTTTCAAAATCTGCAGAAAAAAATAAAAAAACAAAGTCTCTTGATAAATTATATCTTTCTAAAAAAGAAAACGTTTCCAGTTCTATTGAGATTTCATCTCTTATAGAAAAACCTAAAAAACAAGAAACTATGTTTTATGATAAAGAAAAGTTATCTGAACCAATAAAATTAAAAATATGGTCACGTAGATCATGTATTTTACCTCAATTTATAGATTTTATAGCACAAGTATATAATGGTAAAAATTTTATTAGTTTAAAGATAACTGAAGATATGGTAGGGCATAAATTCGGAGAATTTTCAAAAACAAGAAAAAAGTCAAAAACTAATTTGTTATCTCAAAAAAAAAGTGGGTCGGATCTGCAGAGAAAAAACAGAGTTTCTTAGTCTGCAAAGCACTGCTTTTGCTGCAGATATCTGCAAAAACGCCAGAGAAAAAAATCAGCAGCGTTTTTTCATCGAAGAGTGCAATGCTTTACAGAAACAATGTTTCGCTGCTTGTTTTCTTCAAAGCAGAAAAAAAACGCTGCAGATTGTCTGCTTTGAAGAAAAAACAAAATAAAAATAAATAGTTTGAAAAAATATGTCACAAAAAATAAACCCCATTGCTGTTAGATTGAAATTTAATAGAACTTCAGATTCTAGCTGGTTTAGCGATTATTATTACTCATCTCTTCTTTTTTTAGATTTCAATTTTCAAAATTATTTAAAATCTATTACAGATAAAGTTGGGTCTAAAAATGGATTTCAAATGCAAAAATGTATCATATATCATTTACCAAAAAAAAGTACTGCTCATTTATTTTGTTTAAAAGATTTCAAATTAAAAAAAACATTAAAAAAAAAAAATGAATTATCTGCGGAAAAAAAGATTCAAAATAATTTTAACATAAATCAAACTTTAACTAATATTTCAAAAAATTTGAAAAAAAATACATTGAATAAAAAACCTGAATTTATGTTTCAAACAGATATTATATCTTTGAATAAAAATATTCCCGGAAAAACCATCGATTTAAATATGAATTGTTTGAATTTATCATCTAATCTTGACGCTTTGAATAAAAGCTCCTTTTCTACAGTTTTGAATAATACTTTAGATAAAACTTATTATTATGGGTTATTTTATCCAATATTTATTCTTTTGAAAACTTATGGTTTTACACCAAAATCTTTCACTTTTTTTAAAGATGTTTTTATTCAAAAATCTGCAGAAAAAAAATATATTCTTCAAAACTCAAAGGGTGCCAATAAAATTTCTGAATGGAATTATTTAGATTCTTTAGACAAAATTCAAATAAATAATAGCTCTATTATTAAACTCATGGATAAACCTGCAAAAGCAGAAAATTCTATTTATTTAAAATTTGCAAATAAATTAAAATTATTTGAGAATTTATTAAAAAGCGATTGGTTTTTAATAATTGTAAAAAATAATAAATTAGGGCAAATTTTCAATACCTTTTCAGAAAAGAAAATTCTTAAAAAATTTTTTTTTAATTATTATTGCATGCATTATTTTTTTATGCTTAAAACAAATACACTAGACATAAAGTTATTTAATGATAAAAAAAAATCATGTTTTCCATTATTTACTACAAATAATTTAACGTCTAGTAAAAAATTTGAAAATTTAATTAATAAAAAAAAAACAAATTTTTTTTTCAAAGATAATAATCAAATTTTAAAAAAAAGTCGTCATTACTTTTTTTCTAATATAAAAAACACACTTTCTTTTCAAACAAATAATTTAGTGAAAATAAATCCTATTAATATTTCTAATTTATTTCAAAGTGCTTCATTAGTAGCACAAGAAATTGCATGGAAATTAGAACAAAAAAAGTCTTTTCGAACAATTTGTCGGACTCTATTTCTGAATTTACGTCCTTTATTAGCGGATGGTCCAGTTATGGACATCAAAAAAATTTATAAAAAAAATAGATATATAAAAGGAATTCGTATTTCTTGTTCTGGAAGATTAAATGGCGCTGAGATAGCAAAAACTGAATGTAAAAAATATTCAGAAACTTCCTTACATGTATTTTCAGATAAAATTGATTATGCCTTTGTAAAAGCATTAACTCCTTATGGAATATTAGGAATTAAAGTCTGGATTTCATATGTTAAATAAAAATTCTCAAAAAACTCATTTATGTTATATCCAAAACGTACAAAATTTCGAAAATATCATAAAAATATTCAAAATAAAAAAAAACCTTTAGTATCAGCAACCTTGCTTTCTTTAGGAAAGTACGGAATACAGGCTTGTGAAACAAGTCGTATTTCTTATCAAACTATAGAAGCAGCCAGACGGGCTATCAGTAGAAAATTAAAAAGAAGTGGTCAAATATGGGTGAAAATTTTTGCTGATATTCCTATTACAAAAAAACCTGCCGAAGTAAGAATGGGGAAAGGAAAAGGAAATCCAGTTGGATGGATCGCGAATATAGCCGAAGGTCAAATTTTATTTGAAATTGATGGAGTAACTCATTCAAATGCAAAACAGGCTTTTTTATTGGCCGCTCAAAAATTAAATTGTAAAAGTAGATTTGTACAATGGTCTTAAGTTTTTTTATAAACTATTTTATAAAAAAAAAGTTTGGTAAAAAAAACGGAAAAAGGAGAAAAGCGCCGCTTTTATAATCTAGTATTTTTTTCAAAATTTTTGGCTTCTGGAAGATCGAAGAAGCAAAAAAAACAAAGTTTATGAAAAAAGCAAAAGAGATTTTATCTCTTCATAAAAAAAAAACTTTACTTCTTAACTCCAGAAAAGAGATTTTTTAACCAATCTATTAATCCAAATAACTATAAAAAAAATATACAGAGAGTGAAAATCTTTTAAAAGATTTTCAATAAAAAAACAAGGATCCAAACAACGTTTCTTGATCTTCTTCAAAGCAAAGCAAAGCAAAGCAAAGCAAAGCAAAGCAAAGCAAAGCAAAGCAAAGCAAAGCAAAGCAAAGCAAAGCAAAGCAAAGCAAAGCAAAGCAGAGCAGAGCAGAAAAAACAATGTTTTTTATTTACTTTTTCAGTTTTTCTTAAGTAATAACTTGAAGGCATATTCGAAAACTGTTGAATAAATATTTTTTTTGCAATTTCCAAATAATAAATACAAAGTTTTTCAAAATTTGCAAACTTTGTATTATTTTTAAAAAACAAATTATTTATCTATATGCATAGTCGATTATCTCATTATTATGATTCAATACTTCGTCCAAGTCTATTATTAAAATTAAATTATAATAATATTGAAGAAATCCCAAAATTGTGCGAAATACGCGTTTTAGCTTCTTGTTCAAACTCATCTTCTTTACTTAATACTAAATTAGCTTTAGAGTTAATTTGTGGGCAAAAATTTGTCAATAAAACAGAAACTTCTTCTATTAAAGTTGCTCAAAAAACTTTAGGGTCGCAGAGTTTAAAACTTAAGAATAAAAAATCAAATCTTTTTACAAAAGCTTCTTTACATGAAAAAAGAATTATTAATAAAAATTTTCATTTAACTTCAATAAATAATTTTGGATATAGCGTTCAATCTAATTTACGTGCTCAACAAATGTATAATTTTTTAGATAAATTCTTGATTTTCACATCGTTTCATAATCCAAAATTTCAAATACAAAACAATACAATCCAAATAGCTTTAAATTCAAGTTTAATACGCTTGTTTCCGGAAATTCAAAACCATTTTGAACATTTTGAATGTGTTCAGAATTTTCATATAAGCATAATAACTTCTGCTAATACAGAAAATGAAACCCATTTATTATGGGCAGGATTTTTCAAAAAATAATTGAATATTTTTTATGTCAAATCAACTTATTCGCGATAAATTAAAACGAAGAATTATGTTAAAACATGAATTAAAGCGAATAGAATACAAATCTATTTGTGAAGATAGAAATATACCTATATCTACACGTTATCAGTCTTTTTTAAAATTATCTAAGTTACCTCGAAATAGCTCTAAAACGCGAATACGGAATCGTTGTATCATTTCTGGACGTTCTCGTTCTGTATATAAAGTATTCCGAATGTCTCGAATAGTGTTTCGTGATTTAGCTTCTAAAGGAAGCATTTTAGGTATTTCTAAAGCAAGTTGGTAATTGTATACAATTCCATAATTAATAAATACTTAAAAAAAAAAACATTGTCACTATTTTTTTATTTTTCTGCTTTAACACTTTGTTTCTTCTCAAAAGCAGAAGAAAATCTGCCATGCTTTTAGCAGCAATGCAAATTTTCTTGTCTGCTTTAAAGCAGACACTACTTTTTTTACAAAGAAACGCTGCAGATTTTCTTCATATTTTTTCTTGAATATTTAATAAAAATATATAATAACTAAATTAGATCTTTCTAAAATAATACTATTTATTTCAATTAACAAAAAAATAAAATTCGTTATTATTTATTAGAAAAAAATCTATTAATGCTTTAAAACAAAATAAAACAAAGCAAGGTAGAAAATAAAGAAAATCTGCAGCGCTGCAGATATCTGCAAAAACGGCAGCGTTTCTTCTGCTTGAAAGCAAAGGATCTACAGCGCAAAGAAATAAAAATTTTATTAAAGAAAAATGATACGTTGCTTTGGTATCTATCTTTACTTTTTTTTATAAAGTTTCATAGTATTCAAACTACACAAGTAGAACATCGTGAAAAAAAACAAAGCAAAGCAGCGTTGTTTTATATCTTTTCTACATTTTACACAATTTTATAATTATAATTTTATTTTTGCAAAAATGAAAAAAGAATGTAGATACATAATTTTTTTTTATTATTTTAAGTCCAAATTATTTTTTTCATCAGATTTTTCAAACAAAAAATATTGAGAAAAACTTTGAAAAAAAAATTCAAAATATAAAGAAGCAGAAAAATCAATTGAAATTTTTATGAAAAATAAAATATATGTTTGCTTTTTAGAATTAATCGGAGTTGGTTATAAAGCAAGTAGTGATATTGATGGCATTTCTTTAACTTTAAAATTAGGATTTAGTCATGATATTACTTTAAAAGCTTTCCCATCAACGCGAGTTTATTGTTTAAAACCAACTCTTATTTGTTGTGCAGGTACTAATTACTTAAAAGTTACTTCTTTTGCTGCTAAAATAAAAAAATACAAACCTCCAGAAATTTATAAAGGGAAAGGAATACGTTATCGAAACGAAATAATAGTCTATAAACAAGGAAAAAAAAAATAAATTATGACATATATTTTAGGTACTAATTTAAATCCTAAAAAAAAAATAAAATTTGCTTTAAGTCAAATTTTTGGAATTGGATCTAATAAAGCATCCCAAATATGTGATAAATTAGGTTTATCTAATACTTTTAAGGTATCACACTTAACTAAATATCAAATTGATGAAATTATAAGTATAATTACTCAAAATTATTTAATTGATTCCGAATTAAAAAGAATAATTCAAAAAGATATAAAACGATTAATTTTTATTGGATGTTATAAAGGTTTTAGACATAATGAAGGGTTACCTTTACGAGGGCAAAGAACCCATACTAATGCGAAAACTAGCCGTAAAAAAAAAACTTTTTTCTATTTGGATAAATAAATTTTTTTTATATCTACGAAGTTATAAAATATTTATATAAAAAAGAAAAAATCTGCTAGTGCGTTGAATTAAAAATAGAGTTTAAATAATATTAAATAGCTCCAAAAAAAGAATAAAAATAAACAAAATAAAAAAGTTTATTATTTATGAAAAAACTTGAGAAATTGTACCATTTTTTTATGCAGATATTTACTAATTGATTTGAAAAAAATATATTATCTCTCTTAATATAAAAAATAGATACTTTGTATCTGCAAAGCAGAATTGCTTTAAGATTTTATATTAAAAATGTCTTCAAACTTTTTTTAAAAGAAAGTTTTTTAGGAGTTTTGACTAAAAAACAGAAAAACTGTTTTTCTGTTCTAATGAAAATTTATGATTTTATTTTTAACAAAAATAAACCATAATATATTTATAATAAAAAAGTATGAAAAACATATATGTTAAATAAAAAATATGCGATAGCACATATTCAATCTACTTTAAGTAATACAATAATAACTATAACAGACTATAAAGGAAATACAAAAACATGGTCTTCATCAGGAAAAATTGGATTTAAAGGATCACGACGTTCAACTAATTATGCAGCTCAAGCTACCGCAGAAAATGCAGCAAAAAATGCTATTCAATTAGGGATTAAATCAGTTATTGTTTCAATTAAAGGATTAGGCTATGGAAAAGAATCTGCTATTCGTGGATTATTATTGGGAGGACTATTCATTACGAAAATTTGTGATGTGACTCCTATACCTCATAATGGTTGTAGACCACCTAAAAAACGTCGAGTTTAGAAATTTTTTTACTTTGAATGAATATTAAATAAAAGATTTATCTATTTTATTTCTAAAAATAACTCTGTCTTAAAAAAAGTTTTCAAATCTTTTTTATACAATGGAAAAATTTTGTTTCTTCTCAAAAGAAGACAAAGATCTGCAGCATTTCGCTGCAGATTTTATTCTGCTTCTTCGATCTTTTTTTATTTGATTATAATACTATTAAGAATCAAATAACTTGTTAATATTTTGTAAAAATTTTTATAAACTTTTTAAATAAAAATATTTTTTTATTTTGAAATATTCTAATAAAAAGAAAAAATTTCATTATGTTTTCTCAATTTTATCAAATTTACTTATTAAAAAAATAAAACTTATGTGTATTTATAATACATATAATGAATGATTTTTGAATCAATTAAAAAATATAGATAACTTATTATGTTAGGAGCAAAATTAATTGGAGCAGGTGCTGCTACTATAGCTTTGGCAGGAGCTGCTATCGGAATTGGTAACGTTTTTAGTTCTTTAATTAATTCAGTTGCACGCAATCCTTCATTAGCTAAACAATTATTTGGGTATGCTATTTTAGGTTTCGCTCTTACTGAAGCAATTGCTTTATTTGCTTTAATGATGGCTTTTTTAATCTTATTTGTATTCTAATTATGGAAAAAAAAAGGGGGGATCAAAACGGCATTGAAAAAACAAATTGAGAACAAATTTTTAATTAACTATTCTTTTTAATATTGAACTTTCCCCTCTCATACTAAAAAACAGAAAATAATAAAAAGTAAAGAGTAATTTAGGATTATTACCTTTTGTCTAGAATATAATTAAAAAATTACAAGGTCTGCTTTTAGAGAAAAGATTGTATCTTTTCTCTAAAAGCAGACTTTGTCTCATTTAATTATTAAGGGCTTATAGTTTAATTGGTCGAAACGTACCGCTCATAACGGTAATATTGTAGGTTCAAGTCCTACTAAGCCCTTTTTTATATATTTATATTAAAAAAATCTAAATTGCAAAAAAAATGTATCTAATGCAAAATAACAAAAAAACTCAAAAAAATTTGCTTTGCAGAAGGAGGATCGAAGATAAAAAACGAAGTTTTTTCATCGAAAAAGTAGAAGAAACAACGTTTCGCTGCAGATTTTCTAAGCATCTGCACAAAATAAAAGTTTTTCTGCTTTGCTTTTATTACTAAAAAAATAGAACTATTTTTTTAATAATAAAAACTATACTGTTTTTAAAATATAACTAAATTTTGAACTGTTTAAAGGGTATATAGCTCAGTCGGTAGAGCATTGGGCTTTTAACCTAATGGCCGCAGGTTCGATTCCTGCTATACTCATAAAATACTTTACCTCTTATTAAAAGAATATGTTTTTTATGAAAAAAACGGTTATGGCGAAATTGGTAAACGCGTCACACTTAGGATGTGGCGGTCTCTGACCTTGTGGGTTCAAATCCCTCTAACCGTATATGTTAAATAATTATTTTTATGCTTTTGAAAATAAAGCATAAAAATAAATATATTGGATGGATGTCTGAGTGGTTGAAGGTATCAGTCTTGAAAACTGAAGTGTTTAATTGGCACCGGGGGTTCAAATCCCTCTCCATCCGCTACTATCAATTTCTGCTTTGAAATCATATTTGGAGAAATGCTAAAATTATGAGCTTTTATATAAAATATTTTAAATGAGAACTTTTTTTCATGAAATTATAAAACAAAAAAGTTTTTCATAAAATCTTTTGAATACAATGATAATCTTCAAAGCAGAATTTTTGCGGATATAGATTAAAGGTAAATTGTCTGCCTTCCAAGCAGAGGATATGGGTTCGATTCCCGTTATCCGCAAATACTTTTTTTAATAAAAACCTGGCTTACAGATTTGCAAACAAAGAAAAAAAATTTTTGCAAAAAAAAATATCTTTTTTTTCATTAAAAAACTTTAGTTTATTCTTTCAATTCAGTATTTTCTGCAGATGCTTAGAAAATCTGCAGCGAAACGTTGTTTCTTCTACTTCTTCGATGAAAAAACGCTGCAGATTTTTTTCTGCTTTTTCGATCTTGCTTTCAAAAACTTTATGAATTTTTTATAAAAAAACTATATATTTTTATTTAAATTCTATAACAAGCTAGAAAATTGTTTTGTACACTTTCTAATTTTTTATAACTAAAATTCTAATTTTGCTTTTTCAAATTTTATAGAATTTTCAAATAATTATTCTATATGTGTTTTACAATGAAAAAATAACAAAGAATTAAAAAATAGATATCCGCAGCGGTAATTTTTTATTCTGTATTTATTACTCAATATATTTTATTTGTTTAAAATATTTGACAAAAATCCAGGAATCTGAAAACAAAAAAATAGTAAACAAATGAAAAGTCCTAAATTTAAAGTTTCTCGTTTAATTTCTAATAATATATGGCAAACTAAAAGGTTAACTTTTAAGCAAACTAGTTTACTTTCAAAATTAAAAAAAAAAAGTTTGAAAAAACAATCTGATTTTTCTATTTCATTAAGAAATATGAAAAAATTATCTCTTTTTTATGGAAATTTACCTATAAAAAAAATGAAGCGTAATGTAACATATAGTTATTTAGATAAAAAAAAAAGTCTTTTATATAACTTAGAAACAAGATTAGATGTAGTATTAACGCGTATAAATTTCTGTTCTACTATTTACACAGCAAGACAACTTATATCTCATAAAAAAATTTATGTAAATTTTCAACAAGTTCTTAATCCTAGTTTTTTACTTCAAAATGGTGACATAGTTTCTGTATCTCCAACCTTTGTTAATTTACTTAAATTAACAATACAAGAAAATTTCAAAAAAAAACGAATTTTTTTTGAAAAAGCAGTACACATTGAAGTGAATTATAAAATATTCACTGCAGTTATGTTATATGAACCAGCCCAAATATTTTTTCCTTACAAAATAAATTTTAGCTTATTATTTTAATTTATGTTAACATATTATATAACTAAAAATCAAAATTTTTTGAGTATATTTTTTTGCTGCAGATATCTGCAAAGCAGCGCTGCAAATTTTATTTTTCAAAGCAGAAATAAAATAGAAAGAAATATTATGACAAAAAGATGAAAGAGAAAACATTTTTAGATCAAAGAATGCTTTTTTGCTTTGTTTTTTAATGCAAAATAAAACATTAAATTTCTTAATTAAAAAAATTATGTTTTGGATATTAGGAAAAAAAGGTAGAGTTTATAAAAACAGAGACTTAAACAATTTTTTTCTCAAAAAATATTTTTTCACAAAGTTAATGAAAATATTAGAATTTCTGATAATTTTTATAAAATAAATAAATTTTTTGTTTTTATTTATTTTAATAAAACAAAATTTTTGCTGCTTTATTGCAGATTTTATCACTTATTTTTGAAACTTTTTTGCAAAAAAGTTTCAAAAATACATTTTCTGCAGAAATAAAATCTTCTTCATCAAAGCAGAAACCGAGTTTCTTCAAAGCAATAAAATAGAGAAAAAAGCAGGACAGCCGTTATTGAAAGCTAAAGTAAAACATGCATAAAAGGAAAATTATTCAAATAAATAATAAACTATATAAAATAAGCAAAACTTAGGACTATTTAAAAATTCAAAACTTTATCAAATTATGAAATAAAAATATTTTTTTTATTATTTTATTTTCAAAAAAATTTTTGCAAAGCAGCATTTTTCACAATTTTTAGTTTTGAGAAACTTTGTTTCTCCAAATTTGTTTATTTCCTTTTCATATTCAGTTATAGAAAAGTTTCTACTTTTGCAGACAAACGACTTTATTTAATATTATCTACTATCTCATTCCTTTTTTTTGAAAATAACATAACATAATTAAATTGAACAAAAGATAATAAAATACTTAATTCTATTAAAAAATAAATAAAAAGACCTATACTTAATTGTAATACAACATCTGGGGGACTCAATAAAGCAGATAGTAATATAGAAAAAAAAATAAATACTTTTCTAAATTGAATAACATTAACAATTTTTATTAGCTTAAATTTAAAAAAATAAAAAATGAAAACTGGAATTTGAGAACATATAGTAGAAATTATTAAAAAACGAAAAGTGAAAAAAATAAAATCATATATTTTAAGTTGTAATTGAATCATTAATAAATTTGTTTGAATGGTATTTGTACTTAATTTATAAAAAAAATACCAAAAAAAAGGCATTATCCAGTAAAAAGTCAACAAAAAAACTATTATGAAAAAAAATCCACTAGCTTTCACCATTTGCAAAAATATAGCTCTTTGGTATTTATATATACTTGGGATTAAAAAACAACACATCTGATAACAAAAATAAGGAATAAACAAAAAAAGTGTAATAAAAAAAGAAATTATACAATAAGTATTAAAAGACTCAGTCAATTTTGTGCATAAAAAAAGAGAATTTGGCCCTGATATTTCTAAAAAAGGCTTAATTAATAAAAATAGTAAATACTCTGAATAATGATAACAAACAAAAAAAGTTAATAAAAAAGTAACGAATATCCAAACAAAACGAATTTTTAATTCTTTGAAAATATAATTTAAAGAAGAATACATATTATTTACTGATTTTATTATGAAAATATAAATTTTTTTGAGCAAAGGAAGCACTGCAGCGTTATTTCTATAGAATAGCAAAAAAATTATTTTCCCAAAATTTTTTTTACTAAAGTTTTTGAACAGTAATTTTCTACTTTTTTTAGAAAATATTTTTTGTTTTTTTTGCTTTTCATAAACTTTTTTTCTTTGATTTTTTTTTATAGTATTAAAATTAAAAAAAATGCAGCATATAAAATATCTGCAGCGAAACGTTGCCGTTTTTGCAGATATCTGCAGCGCTGCAGTGCTTTTTTCAAAGCAAAAAATTTTGAATCATTTTCTGCAGCTAAGAAAATAATATTTTATTCCTTATTTGCATTCTATAAAAAGACAAGGTGTAGCGCAGTCTGGTAGCGCATCTGTTTTGGGTACAGAGGGTCATAGGTTCAAATCCTGTCACCTTGATATAGAATTCAATTTATTTATTATATGAAACTTAATAGACCGTTATCACCCCATCTTACTATTTATAAACCACAAATCACATCAACACTATCTATTTTTCATAGAATATCAGGAGCTTTTTTAGCTTTCACTTTAATCGGTATAGTTTTTAGTTTAAAAATAATTGATCTTACTTTAAGTTATTATTTAATTTATTCTTATATATTCTTTTTTATTAATTCATTTTTTTCATTGTGGATATTAATTATTTTTTTTAATTTTACTTTATTAGCATTATCTTACCATCTGAGTAATGGAATTCGACATTTATTTTGGGATTTTGGATTTTTTTTAGATTTATCTAAGGTCAAAAGTTCTGGCATAATAATGATTTGTTTTACTATCTTTTTTGTTTTTTTTTTCAACAGATTTTGAAGAAACAAAGTTTCTTATTTGCAGATTCTATCCTGCTTTTTTTCTTTTTTTCATTAAATAAAAACAATATAAGCAAAGCAAAATATGTTTTTCAAAAAAGAGATATTAACCCATTGGCTAATTCAAAGATTTATTACTATTTTTTTATTGATTCTAACACTTGTAGCAAATGTACCTATATTAATTTATTTTAATATTTTTGTTTTTTTGCATATTTATATAGGATTAGAAGAAATTTTTCTTGATTATCTTCATGATAAATTCACTCAAAAATTTCTTTTATTACTTATTAAAATCCTTATATTAGTATTAATAAAATATATGTTTGTACTTTTTCTTTTTTAATTGTATACCAAAATAAACACATAAATAATATGCTAAAATTGCATATAAAAACATAAGGAAAAAAGCAGAAAATTTGAAGAAACGCTGCCCTGCTTTGAGCAAAGCAGCGCAGCGCAGCGCAGCGCTGCTGATTTTCTTGTCTGCTTTTTTTTACTCAAATATTGGATTGGATACTTTTTCAAAACTTTTCTATTTTTAATAGAAGCAGATAAATATGAAAAAAGAGCAAAAATTCAAAACATTTTCATACAGACTCGATATTTCTACTTTCTATATATTGAATGAAAAAATTTTATTTTTGAAAATTAGATCCTTTAACTCCATGAGGTTTTGAATAAAAAAAACTCTTTTTTATTCAAAAATCAATGAAACTTCGTTTTTCTGCAGATGCTTAGAAGATCTGCAGCGAAACGTTGTTTCTGCAAAGCATTACACTCTTCGATCCTGCTTTGAAGAAATAAGCTGACAAAATTAATTAAAAAATACACGCATACTATGGATTTAGTTCAATATTTAACTTTTTCAATGATTTTATTTCTTTTAGGAATTTGGGGAATTTTTTTAAATCGTAAAAATATATTAATAATGTTAATGTCAATAGAATTAATGTTATTAGCTGTCAATTTTAATTTTTTAGTATTTTCTGTTTATTTAGATGATATGATCGGGCAATTATTTTCATTATTTATTTTAACAGTAGCTGCAGCTGAGTCTGCTATTGGACTAGCTATTTTAGTAATAACTTTTCGATTAAGAGGTACTATTGCTGTTGAATTTATTAATTCAATGAAAGGTTAATATGTTAGAATGAAAACAAAAAGAAAAATTTTTTCTTTTTTATTATTCATGAAACAGAAACAAAGTTTCTGTTTCATGATCTATATATTTTCAATTTTTCTGTTTTTTTTGTTGAAAATGTTTCTAAACTAAGCAAAAATAGAATAAAAACAATGTTTATTGAAAATGTAAGCATTCTTAGCTTAGCTGGATAAAGCAACAACCTTCTAAGTTGAAGATCATAGGTTCGAACCCTGTAGAATGCAATTCTGTATTTTCAATAAATTTTATTTTTTTATGCTCAGAAAAGAAACAAAGTTTCTTAATTTTGAAAAAATTTTTTGCTTCCGGGAGAATGGCCGAGTGGTTAAAAGCGACAGATTGTAAATCTGTTGATAAATGTCTTCGTAGGTTCGAATCCTGCTTCTCCCATAATAAATTATTAAAAAAAAATACTATATGTTTCAATTTATAAAAAAATACTTTGCCGAAAAAATGGGATTAGCCCAAAAATTATACCCTTTATTTCGTTTTAATGTTATTTTATTAGCTAGCTTGATTATTTTTCTTTTTTTTCAATGTTTTCGCTTAAATATCGCTTTTTGCATTATATATTTTATTTTTTTTTTTTGTTTTATTTCTTCCAAATTTTTCACAATTTTTGGTCATTTATTTACGAAAATTTCTGAATATTTCAATAATTCAATGGATTTTATATTCAATTATGGTAATTGAACAAGGGAAAAAATATAGTAATTTTTTTATTTCTTTTCATTTTGGTTTAATTTTTGCAGTAGCTTTTTTTTCAAATTTTGCTCTTTTTTTCAAAATTTGTTGTCGTTTTTTAATTTTTTTTTATACTATGTATTTGCAACTCTTTTCTGGGTTTTTAACTGAAAGTTTTTTTAATAAAGTTTTTTCTTCTCTAAAAAAAGATACATTTACTTGGGACAACTTTATTGAAGTATTAAATCAAAACCTTGGATATGATTTCATCGATTATAATATAAATCAAAGGAATATATTAAAAATAAAAAATGAAGAAATCAAATCTTTTTCTCAAATAGTTTTTCTTATACCTATCAAAAACAAATTATCTCGTGAAAAAGCATCTGTGGATTTTCCTTACTTAATACCTAAAAGACATATGAAAAGTGGGATTCCAACTATAGAATCAGCTACAAAATGGTTTCATGGAAATTGGAATAATCTTTCCACCGGAATAGGCGCAGCTATAGGTATTTCAGTAAGTCTTATAGTAGATTTGAAAACACATAAGGAAAAATTAACTGTAGATAGCGAAAATCAAGATAGCGAAAATCAAGCTAAAAATAGAGAGTTAGATTTGAAAAAACATCAAGAGTCTTTAACTGCAGATTTGAAAAAACATCAAGAGGGTTTAACTGTAGATTTGCATAAACACTATGAAAATATGATTGATAAAAAAAATACAGAAATTTTCAATACAGACAAAGAATTAAATCAAGAACAAGGGAAATTGTTTAAGAATTCCAACCTTATTAATAATTTAAAAAATAGACGTGAGGAGTTAATTTCTATAAAAACAGAATATACAAGAAGCTTTTTAGAAAGTTCTCCTTCTGTTTTTTCAACAAAAGAAAGTTCTGAAAGTTCTCCTTCTGTTTTTTCAACAAATCCTGTCAAAGAAGAGATCTCGCCGAAATCTCCGTTTGAAATACAAAATCTAGAATTAGTCAAATTTTTTCATAAAATAGAACAATGTAATATTTATTTATTTAAAGTATGTCAAAAAATTTTTTCAACGTTATTTTAATTCTAATTTTTTTTATAAAATTTATTTCATCATTGGAAACAAAGCAGAAAACCTTTATTTATTTTTTTACACATTTTATAAAGTCTGCTTTGCTTCAGTGCAAAGCAGTGCAAAGAAAGCATTGCAGCGCTGCTTCTAGCAAAGCAAAGCAAAGCAAAGCAAAGCAAAGCAAAGCAAAGCAAAGCAAAGCAAAGCAAAGCAAAGTAAACATCTGCAGCGCACAAAACGGCAGCGCAATATAGTGCAAAAGCAAAAACAAAGTTTATGAAAACAAAATAAAAAATTCAATTACTTGTTACTAAAACGTTTTGATAAAATAACATAATATTATTTTTTTTTG